ATTTGTGACCATAAACATTCTTGGTCGGCTTGAGTAACGAAAACATTGGTGAGAATCCAATGCCCCGAAAACCTAAGGGTTCCTCTACAAGGTTCGTCCATGGGGGGTGAGTCAGGACCTAAGGCGAGGCCGAGCGGCGTAGTCGATGGCAAACAGGTTAATATTCCTGTACGAATTTTTGTGGGTTTGAGGGACGAAGAAAGCTAAATTGGGTCTGTTTATGGATTGCAGTGGAAGCGTTCAAGGCGACGAAAGGTCGAAAAAAAACGAATCTTGAGCTGAGGCGTGATCCCGCTTTCGAGACTTGTCTCGATAAGCGCCAATGATGTTCTACTTCCAAGAAAAGCTCGTACACCTCGAGGAGCAATCTTCGAAAAACACAAAAATTCCCTGTACCTGAAACCGACACAGGTAGGTTGGTAGAGAATACCAAGGGGCGCGAGAGAACTCTCTCTAAGGAACTCGGCAAACTCGCCCCGTAACTTCGGAAGAAGGGGCGCCCTTGAAGAAGGGTCGCAGCGAACCGGTTCTGGCAACTGTTTATCAAAAACACAGGTCTCCGCAAAGTCGTAAGACAATATATGGGGGCTGACGCCTGCCCAGTGCCGGAAGGTCAAGGAAGTTGGTTCGAGTTTTCGAATTCAAAGCTGACGACCGAAGCCCCGGTGAACGGCGGCCGTAACTATGACGGTCCTAAGGTAGCGAAATTCATTGTCGAGTAAGTTTCGACCTGCACGAAAGGCGTAATGATCAGAACGCTGTCTCGGAGAGAGACTCGGTGAAATAGACTTGTCCGTGAAGATGCGGACTACTAATACTTGGACAGAAAGACCCTATGAAGCTTGACTGTATCCTGGAATTGGGTTCGGGCTTTTCTTGCGCAGTCTAGGTGGGAGGCTATGAAGATTTCCTTCCGGGGAAGTTGGAGCCATCAGTGAGAGACCACTCTGGAGAGGCTAGAATCCTAATGGTGATCCTTGAATCAGGACACTTGACAGTTTCAGGTGGGCAGTTTTTCTGGGGCGGAAGCCTCATAAAGGGTAACTGAGGCGCGCAAAGGTTCCCTCAGTCTGGACGGAAATCAGACAACGAGTGTAAAGGCAAAAGGGAGCTTGACTGCAAGACCTACAAGTCGAGCAGGAGCGAAAGCTGGCCTTAGTGATCCGACGGTGCCGTGTGGAAGGGCCGTCGCTCAACGAATAAAAGTTACTCTAGGGATAGACTTGTTGTCCCGTGAATTTGAAAAAATTCAAAAAAGAGTTTTGAAATTTGCCAACTTCTTGCAAAAACAGCTTTTTTAGCAAATTTGCAGTGTATCAAAATGAACAAGTTTTGAGCATTCAACGACTAATACAAAGAGAATCAATAGAGACTCACTCGAGTTTTGGTTTCTTTTTCTCGAATACGTTGGCAGCCTTCGTTTTGCATGAAATTTGAAGAAAATTCGAGCAAAAAAAAAGGATATGACAGAGTCTGAGCTTTGATGGAAATCAAAGTGGCTGTTTGGTTTTCTTTTTTTTTGAGAAGTTTCTTTTTTTTTGAGAAGTTTCTTTTTTTTGAGAAGAAAAAAGAGAAGTTTGAGAAGAAAAAAGAGAAGAAAAAAGAGAAGAAAAAAGAGAAGAAAACCAAACAAAGCAGTGGATTTTCCTTTTTGGAAAGTTCAAAACACATTGAACAGGCTGATCTTCTCCAAGAGTTCACATCGACGAGAAGGTTTGGCACCTCGATGTCGGCTCATCACATCCTGGGGCTGTAGTAGGTCCCAAGGGTTGGGCTGTTCGCCCATTAAAGTGGTACGTGAGCTGGGTTCAGAACGTAAACAATACTGCGTTTATCTGTAGTGATATAGATAGAGTATTGGCTTATATCGGTGAAACCTTCCTATAGTCGAACTGCTATAGATGGCAACGCCGAGGGAAGACTTCAATATTTTGGTTCCATAAATTTTCTTAGAATTCAGTAAATAGAAATTTTCAAACACTTATGAAAAATATGAACAGAGATGATCTTATTTATTTAGCTGGTCTCATCGATGGTGATGGGAGTATTGTTGCACAAATTGTTCGTCGATCTGACTATGTGTATAGGTTTCAAATTCGATGCACTGTTCAAATCACACAACTCAAAAAAAGACGACATTTCTTAGAACATATACGAAATATCATTGGATATGGAATCGTTCGTGATCGAGGAAATATTTCTGATTATGTTTTAACAGAAACAAGATGTGTCTATTCTTTTTTGAAACAACTTTCTCCATTCCTTCGTATGAAAAAAAAACAAGCAAATCTTATTCTTCGAATAATTGAACAATTACCTTCTTCAAAAAATTCTGTACTCTTATTCATTGAACTGTGTCGTATTTCGGACCATGTGGCTCAGTTAAATGATTCAAAAAAAAGAGAAATAACTGCAGAAATTGTAGCAAAAGAGCTCCAAGAGCTGAAGATAATCTAGAAATATTGTCGTCCCCGTAGAGACTTCAGCAATTCTTTGATTGAATTGCTGGGATAAGATCTTGTGTGAAAGATTTTATAATACGCCAACTCTTTGAGATCCAAAATTTCAAAGATGAAGACATAGTCCATGCCTCCATGAAAATGGAGGAGAAAATTACCAAAAAAGGTAATGCATGCGTAAGACAGTTCGGTCCATATCCGGTATTAGCGTTAGAATATTGAGGTCAGTCACTCATAGTACGAGAGGACCTGTAGTGAACATGCCAATGGTGTACCTGTTATTTTTCCAAAAGTAAACGCAGGGTAGCCACGCATGGAGTGAATAAGTACTGAATGCATCTAAGTACGAAGTCCAGACCAAGATGAGTATTCTCCATCAGGCCGCAGCAAGAGAAGCTGTCGTATAGGTATCAAGTGTAAGGCTAGTAATGGTTTCAGCTGAGATATACTAAAGGCTAATTGATTTTGACCTATTTTTTTAAGAATTCTCCGGAGCTTTGCTCCGCTGATACTCTGGTGCTCTATGCTTCAGTGGAACCACGCCAATCCATCCCGAACTTGGCTGTGAAACTCTGAAGAAGTTGACATACTTGTTGGAAGTCTAGCAGGAAAATTTAACTTAGTGCCAGGGTGATCTTTTTTCTTTTTCTTTCGCTTCTCTGTGAAGTGGTGAACCCAACCTTTGGTCTTCGTCGCCTTTGTCGCCTTCGTCCTGCCGCGCCTCTGAAAGAGACCACACCAAAAGGGAGGCAAGCCGATTGCAAGGAGGTTGTACCACAGGTTCGGGTTCGTTGAAACGTGCTGGTTTCTACAAGCTGGCACGGTGTTTGTGCCTAACAGGACAGGATGTGAGCAAAGCAACCCATCCGGGAAGGAACCATCTTTAGAAACAAAGCAAACATTTCCAACCAAGTCTCCCTGACTGGTCATGCCAAAATCATGGGTGCTTCTCCCGAAGAGCATACTTGCTTTGCTTCGACCAAGTCAGCAAAACTTTTGCTAAAAGAAAGCACATAAATTGCTCGAAAACCATGAAAGAAAAAAAGAGCTCAAATGGAGAGATGGCTGAGTGGTCGAAAGCGGCTGATTGCTAATCCGTTGTACGATATTCCTTCGTACCGAGGGTTCGAATCCCTCTCTCTCCGTGTATTATGTATTGTTTCGATTGCTTTTTTTCAGCCAGCTTCAACCTGGCTATAGGCAAAGGAAGGGTGGGCTTCAGAGCCTTTGGCCTTTTCCAGTGTTTCAGTCTCTGAAGTCGATCGAAGGTTGGGTGAAAACCCCCGAATTGACGTTTTTGCGCATTCAGACAGGAGAGACACCCGTTTCTCATTTTTCATTGTAGGTAGGTGGAGCAGTTGGAGTGGATGTGAAGCAGATATGAGTTTGGGGATGTATGTGTGTTTTTCTGGTGACGACTGTTCACAAAAACAACTGTTTTTGGAAAAGCGAACAAGCACGTTTGCAGTGGTCGATGCCAGCCCTTTCAATCGGCCTGACCACTTTCAGTCGACTTTGACTTTGGAGGCAAAGCAGGCTGGAACGAAGGTTGGTGAAACAGGCTGGAGGAAAGGGATGCAAACCTTTTTTGAGCAAAAATCTTTGTGTTTTTGTGAGAGAAAAGAGGTTTGCTCGACAAGCAACCCCAGTGTGCATTGAAAATGAAAACCTTCCAACTCGCATTTGTTTTCTTTTTTGATTCTGTTCATTGAAAACAAAAAAAGAGCATCGAAAGCACAAAATTCTGAAACAAAAAACAAAGCAAGAAGGTTTGCCTTGAAAATGGATACGTGGTTGTTGCTCTTTTTTCTTTCCTCTTTTTTCTTTCCTCTTTTTTCTTTCCTCTTTTCTCTTTCCTCTTTTCTCTTTTCTCTCGGAATTGAAGAAAGCAAATCGTGGGCAAAGCTTTTTCTCAGAAGAAGCTTCCTCCACAAAACAAACTTTTCGAAGAAAGTTTGCTGTTTCGAGTTCTTTTGAGAGGATTGAGAAAAGTGCTGTTTTGAGTTTGAGAGGATTGAGAAAATATCCTGATCAAGCTTGGGGATCGTTTGTTTTTGAAACAAAAACAAAGAAAGGAAGAGAAAAGCAAAGCAACTTTGTTTAAAGAAAAACAAACAACTTTGTTTAAAGAAAAACAAAAAAGCCACCGGACAAAAAACAAACACTTTTTTTGAAAAGAAAGAAAACCGATGGACACTTGTTTTTTTCAAAAAAGTTTCGTCACACCATATTTTCCTTTCTTTTCAAACTCAAATCAAAAAATCAAATTTCTATTAAACAATTTTCACTTTTGCACCAGCTTCTTCTAATTGTTGTTTTGCAGCTTCAGCTTCTTCTTTCGAAATAGATTCTTTTAATGCTTTTGGTAAGGTCCCTGTAAATTCTTTTACTTGGTTTACTGCAATATTTGCAATATTACGTACGACTTTATAAATTCCAACTTTTTTATCTGCTGGAATTTCTTCTAATACAACATCAAATAATGTTTTTTCTTCTTCTTTTGGAGCAGCTTCTGCTCCTCCAGCTGGCATTGCTGCCATCACTACACCACCACCAACAGGTGCAGATGCATCTACCCCAAATGTTTCTTCAATTTGAGAAACTAATTCTGAAGCTTCTAATAAAGTTAATGTTTTTAATTTTTCAATAATTTCACTCACTGTTGACATAATGATTTGTTCTTTTCAAAAATTGTCATCTTTTCTTGATTTGTTCTATATTTTGGAAAAAATAAAAACAATCTTCTGTACTGATGAAAACAAGATTTTTTTTTTAACAAAAAACTTCAAAAGTATTTTTCTCAAAAAAAAACAATGTTTTCCAAATTGATGTTTCAAAGACTTTGGTGTTCATATTTATGTTGAAAATTTCAAATAAATTGCTATCCAAAAAACAAACTCACTGCATTTTCTGAAAAGAGAAAAAACTCTTTTCAATTTTTTTTTCTTTTGTGCTTTGATTGATCACAAAAGAGTATATACTGGTTTTTTGCAAAACACATATACAAACAAATAAAATTTGTCAAAAAAAGAGACCTCTAACAAAAAAATTTATTCAATCATAGCATGATACGTAGCAACTGTAGCTGGCGATGCTCTGTTTAAATGACGGAAAATTAAATATTTAAATAACACATCTAATAATACTGGAAGTGTTGCAACTAATAAGAAAATCGTTGTTTGGCTTTCTGGTAAACCATAATGATCAAATAATGTTTGAAAAAATAATTCCCAAATATTTGGGGAATGGTAACCAACCAAAAGATCTGTGACAAATAAGATAAGTAATGATTTTTTACTATCATCTAAACCAAAAAAAACTTCAAGCAAAAAAGATTTTGTAATATTAATTTGAATTTCTAATCGAACTAGTAAAAAACACAAACTTGCAAAACTCACAATATCAGCAAAAAAATTCGTAACAGCTTCAATACTTTCTTCATTATAATGATTCGCTAATTCAAGCATTTTTGTTTGTAAACGTTTTTGTAAAGAATTTCGAAAGAGAGCCGAAAAATCGAGACTTGATTGTTGTGTTTGAATTTGTTGATTATTCTTTATTTTTTGTTCCTGTGAAACATCTATTTGAAATATCAAATTCTCTGTATTCTTTAAAACATTAGAAACAGAATTCTGAACGTTGGAATTTTGGGCAGAGTCTGGTTGTTTATTTTTTTGAAAAGAGAAATTGAGTGGATGATTTTTGTCACCATCCAATAAATTGTTTTCAAGAGGTTCATCCAAAGTATATGAACCTTCAAACAAAAGTTGATTTTCAGAAAGTAATAATGATTCAAAATATATTTTTTCTTCGAAGTTTTTGAATTCACGAAAAGCTTGTTTTTGTTGATAAGAATTTAAAAAAATTTCATGATTATGAGTATTCCAATAATATTCAGTAACAGGATGAATAAAATAATTTTTTGCAAGAAAATTAATGCCTAAAGGCACAAAAATTAAAATAAATAAACATTTGACAGTGGTTAAAAAAAGATAACGATAGAATCTATATTCTTGAATAACTAGATTTTCAACATCAAAAAACAATTGTTTGAAAAATCGATCAAAAACTCGATTAAAAGATCTTGGAAAAAGACCAATATCTTCATATGTAATAGAAACAACCTGTTGTTTTGAGGTGTCTAAAACTCGTGAATTTTGTTTTGATTTTGAAAACATCGATTGTTTTTTATTATTCAAAGAAGGGAAAAAATTTTTTTGATATTTTCCGTTTTCTTGGGCTGATTCTGACATATTGAAATTCGAGGTTTGAATTTTTGGATTTTTTTTGAAATTTCCAGAATTGTCTAAATTTTCCAATTCAACATTTTCATCGGAATACATACTTTGACAAACAAAAAAATCAAAAGATTTTTTTTTTGTGTTTTTTGAGCATAAGAAAACATCAAGACTTCTTTTTGAAAACTTCTCTCTTCTTTTTTGGTTTGTGCTATTGGATAGAGAATGGACACCAACAAACTTTTTTTTCATGAAATTATCTGTTTTTTCAAAAAGAGTTTTGTTTGTGCTGGAATACAAGTATTTGAATAGACTGAAATTCAAAAAATTCTTAAAAATACAAAAATTGTTACTTAATATGCAAAAAATTATTTTGGAAATAATAGAATTCGAAAAAAAAGAATATGAGAAACAAAGCATATTGTGTACATTTGAAAAATTTCAAAAAATTCTTCATTAAAAACAAGAAAAGAAAAAACTCCAATAGAAAAAATCTTTTAAAAGAATGGTTGTTGTTCATAAATATGAATTCTATATGAATCGAGAAGATTGGAAAGGCAAACAAACTATTTTGTTTTGTGTGCAAAAAGAGATCCTTTTGCAACATACAAATATTTTTGAAAAAAGTCGAAAAAAAAACTTCTCTTTTTTTCTTTGGAAAACTCTTCATTTCAGAAATGTTAACTTTTTTGTGTTCTTCCATTTCAAGAGACTCAAAAAATGAAAAAAATAGAAGTCAGATTTTCAAATGATATTCTATTTTCAAACAAAAATTTTCGAATTTTATTGAAGCAAAAATGACAAATAAGGAATCAAAAAAAAACATATTTTTTTCAAAAAAAAAATTCTAAAAAAACGGGGTGTCTTTTGCAATTCTGCGCCTACAACTTTCTGCGCACTGCAACTAAGGAAACATTGAGATTTCCTCAAAACAGGTTCAACGAAGAACTTTGAACATATTTTGAGAAAAACCTGTTTTGCGAGCAAAACAAATCAAACGCTAAGAGATCAAAAGCAAGACTGAAAGTGGTTCAAACAAGGTGTCAACTCAAAAATGCAAATTTCTTTTTTGTTTGCTTTTTTTTGAAAACAAAAAGAAAAAATATTTGTTTTCAAAAAAAGCAAATGATTCAAAAAAGGCAAGTGATTTGAACTCTTCAAAAACAATAACAAAACAGTTCTGTTTTTTTTGAAATTTTGAGAAAATTTTTGAAAAGAAAAGAAACCAATATTTTTCTATTTCTCAAAAAACAAAAAAAATATTTGTTTCTTTTCTTTAAAGTGCGAAAGAAAACCAAAAAACAAGTTTGTTTTTTTGAAGTTTGTATTTTTCAATGCAAACTTTTCTTCTTTCAAAAAAAAAAAGGAGAAAAAAGATGTTTTTAATCTAAATTTCCTTTTCCTGGGTTACGAGCAGGGTCATTTGATAAGAAACCAAAAATAAATAAGAATACAAAGAAAGTTACTACAGTATAAACAAAAATTTTAAGTGTTAACATGTGATAATATTAAAATTTGAAAAATTTTCACGATTTATAGATATAAAGTTCAATTCTGTGTTTGTGAAAAAACTTCTTTTTTTGATTTGATGACAAAAATAAAAAAATTTGCATCAAATCAAAAAAATCAAGTTTTCAAAAAATTAGTTTGTTTTTGTTGCACCAAATTCAGCTAAGAAATCAGTAATTGCTTTTTTCAATAAAGCTTCCGCTTCTGGCGTAAATGTATTTGTTTTACGAACAATTTCACCATATTGTGGAACATTGTTTGCTAAATAAGTACGAAGACCACTTAAAAAAGCTCGAACGTCAGATACTTCTAAAGTATCTAAGTACCCGTTTGTACCAGTATAAATACTTGCAACTTGGTCTTCAACTGATAAAGGTGAGTTTTGCGGTTGTTTTAAAATTTCTCTTAAACGTGAACCACGAGCTAATTGTTTTTGCGTTGCAGCATCTAAATCAGAAGCGAATTGAGAGAATGCTTCTAATTCAGCGAATTGTGCTAATGATAATTTTAATGTACCAGCAACTTGTTTCATTGCTTTAATTTGTGCAGCAGAACCTACACGTGATACTGAAATACCAACGTTAATTGCAGGACGAATACCAGCGTTAAATAAATCACCAGATAAGAAGATTTGACCATCTGTAATCGAAATAACGTTTGTTGGAATATAAGCAGAAACGTCACCTTCTTGAGTTTCTACAACAGGAAGAGCAGTCATACTTCCTTCACCTAAAGCATCGCTTAATTTTGCAGCACGTTCTAAAAGACGTGAGTGTAAATAGAAAACGTCTCCTGGATAAGCTTCACGCCCTGGCGGACGACGTAATAATAAAGACATTTCACGATAAGCTTGTGCTTGTTTTGAAAGATCATCATAAATCGTTAAAGTAGGACGTCCAGTGTACATAAAGAACTCAGCAAGAGTTGCTCCTGTATATGGAGCTAAATATTGTAAAGTTGAAGGTTCATTAGCATTTGCCATTACAATAATTGTATAATCTAAAGCACCACGTTCTTTTAAACTATTTAAAACTTGTGCAACTGAAGACGCTTTTTGACCAATAGCAACATAAACACAAATAACACCTTTTCCTTTTTGGTTTAAAATAGTGTCCACAGCAATTGCTGTTTTTCCTGTTTGTCTATCTCCAATAATTAATTCACGTTGACCACGGCCAATAGGAATCATAGCATCAACAGCTACTAATCCTGTTTGTAAAGGTTCGTACACTGAACGACGAGAAACAATACCTGGTGCTGGTGATTCGATTGCACGGCTTTCAGTTGTTGCAATTGCACCTTTTCCATCTACAGGACGAGCTAAAGCATCCACAACACGGCCTAAATAACCTTCTCCAACTGGAATTTCAGCAATTTTTCCTGTACAACGAACACGACTTCCTTCAGTAATTTTTAAACCATCACCTAATAAAACCGCACCTACGTTATTTGCTTCTAAGTTTAATGCAATTCCTAAAGTTCCATCTTCAAATTCTAAAAGTTCACCAGACATTACTCGATCTAATCCATAAATACGAGCAATTCCATCACCAACTTGGAATACAATACCAAAATCTACCATTTTTACTTCTGGTGTGTATTCTTCAATTAATCCTTTAATTAAATTACTTAATTCTTCAGGTGTACGCATTGACATAAAAAAATCAAAAAAAAGAAAAAAAAGTATTTTCCCAAAATGAAAAGAATCATTGTTTTGCTGAAAATGTGACAAATTTTGTCACATTTTCAAAATCTTGACAAAATACTTTTGAAAAAAATCAAAAAATAAGATTTTTCACAAATTCAAAAATCGAAAAAGAGAATTTTGAAAAAAATTTCAGATATTCATAATTTTTTCAAATTTTCTATTTCAAAATTTTTTTGAATTGCTTCATTTCGTAGAACATTTTTGAAACCAATATGTTTTTTTTCATGGTCTAAAAAAACAAACTCTGTGAAAAAATATTTGTAAAAAACTTTTTTTTTAATGAATTGAAAAATAAACAAAAGAAAGTGTTTTCGTTTCAGAGATCAATGTTTTCTTTTCAAACACTTTTTTTTTGTTCTATTTTTCCTTGAAAAACGTTCTCAAGAAAAATAGAAATGTGCAAAAAACTTTTGAAAAAAAGAGTTCTCTGCCAAACCGTCAATTTGATGAAATCAAAAACGTTTTGCTAAAAAACGACTGTTCAGAAAACAAAAAATATAGAAAAAACAAACTTAAGGTAATAAAAAAGTTAAAAGCGGATGACGCGATTCGAACGCGCGACATTGGACTTGGAAGGACCACGCTCTACCAACTGAGCTACATCCGCATTTTTTGTTAATAATAGAATAACATAAATTCAAAAAAAAAACAATATTTAAAAAAAGAAATAATAAAATAAATAAAAAAATTGCTCAGCAACAAAAATTGCTTTTTGCAAGATTTGCGTATTGAATACAAAGCTTTTTTATTTTATTATTTCTTTTTTTTTATTACCAACTTGCTTTTCTTACACCAGGTAAAAGACCTTCATGAGCCATTTCACGTAATACATGTCGAGATAACCCAAAGTCACGAAAATACCCTTGTGGTCGACCAGTTACTAAACAACGGTTATGTAAACGAACTGGAGAACTATTTCGTGGCAATTGTTGAAGTTTTCGATGGAAAACAAATTTTTCTTTAAAGGAAGAAGCTTTTTGAATTTGTTCTTTTAAAAGTGCACGTTTTTTTGCGTATTTCATTACTAAATTTTGACGTTTAAATTCACGTTGAATCATTGCTTTATTTGCCATAAAGAAAGAAACTGAACATAAAAAATTTTTTATTTTTCTTAAAAAATGAATATATTTTTTCCACAGAGAAAGAACATTGAAATAGAAAAAAGTGATGTTTGAAGATTGTTCAAAAAAAAACTCATAAACAGTAAGTTTTAAAACATGGAAAAACAAAACAAGAAATTCTTGAAACGAAAAGCGTTTGTTTTTTGTCTTAAATTCTTTCTTTTTTTTTCTAATCAAAAATTGCAAATGGATTTTTCAAGTTGAAACGTTTGAAAAGTTTGAAAATGGGAAACTTCTTCAAGAAAACCAATTTCAAAGAATTTCTTCTGAAAAAATCAGTTTCATGAGAATGTTGAAAAATGATGCAACCTGGTTCAACAATTAACGTCTTTTTGCTTTTTTATCACTTTTTACATGACCTTTAAAAGTACGAGTAGGTGCAAATTCACCTAGTTTATGACCAACCATTTGATCAGTAATAAAAACAGGAATGAATTCTCGACCATTATATGTTGAAATCGTATGACCAATCATGATTGGTAAAATAGTTGAAGAACGAGACCAAGTAGTAATTACTTTTTTTTGATTTTGTGCATTAAATTTTTCAACTTTCTTTAATAAATGATCTGCAACAAAAGGCCCTTTTTTTATTGAACGTGACATAAAATGTTTTTTTTTGTTTTTTTCTTAGCTTTTTGTTTTCTTTTTTCGTTTTTTAGCAAGTGCTTCAAACGAGGCTTCCTCAATTTTTTTTTTCGAAAAAAGAAGACTTCACTACACAAAATTCAAAAAATATTTTAAATTTTTGTACCTTTTTGAGAAATCATTTTTGAAATATTCAAACGATTTCAAAACTCTTGTTTCACGATTGAAAATTCTCTCCAAATGGCAAAAAAAAAAGATATTTTTTGAGAGTGGAATCTGTAAAATGAACTGAAACTTTTTGTTATTGTTTTCTAGCAAAAAAAATTTGCTTTCTCAGAAACTTTCAAACAGTTCTTCCATAATGTTGAATTTTTTGAACAGTGATTCGCAAGCAAGTTTGCATTTTAAAAGCAAACAAATGTTCAAAAAATTGAGAATTTTTCCATTTTGAAGATTCTCATACATTTTGGATATATTAATTATGCTTTCAAGAAAAAATCTTGAAACAATTTTTCTCTTCTGTTGCCGAAAAATTGTTTCAAATTTTCAAGCTTTTTCAAAAAGTTTGCAAATTTTGAATTTCCGGACTTTTTGTGTTGTTTCCTTGATTGCATTGTTTCCTTGAAATCCAAGTAAAAACCAAAGCCAAACAAAAGTTGGCTTGTTTTGGAAACAACATTTTCCAGGAAAATGCAAAAAATTTTTTTTTGTTTTTGACAAAAGGCAAAAAAAAATTTTTTTATTTTCTTTTTCTTAAAATAAATTTTGAACTATACTTTTTCGGATGACGTGTAAACTGCCCTAAAGCAGGACGACCCCAAGGAGTCACGGGACGACAACGACCAATAGGTGCGCGGCCTTCACCACCACCATGTGGGTGATCATTAGGGTTCATTACAGATCCTCGAACGGTTGGTCGTTTTCCTAGCCATCTATTGCGTCCAGCCTTTCCAATTCTTACACTATATGCTTCTAAATTTCCAACTTGTCCAATCGTTGCCCAGCAATTTTTTGAAATTAAACGAATTTCTTTTGAAGGTAAACGAACTGTCACAAAATTTCCTTCTTTTGCTAAAATATCTAATAAAGAACCAGCAGAACGTGCTAATTGTCCTCCAGACCCTGGTTGAAATTCTACATTATGAACTTGAGCACCGAGAGGAATATTTCTTAAAGGTAAAGCATTTCCAACTAAAATAGGTGCTTGAATATCCGAAATAATAGAATCTCCTACTTGCAATCCACGTGGTTGAAGAATATAACGTTTTTCTCCATCTTCATACATGACTAATGCAATACGAGCGTTACGATTTGGATCATATTCGAGAGTCATGACTGTTCCAGGAATACCAATTTTATCACGTCGAAAATCGATTTGGCGATATAAACGTTTGTGACCTCCCCCTTTGTGGCGACAAGTAATCACACCTCTATTGTTACGTCCTTTTGAACGATGTTTCATTTTTGCTAAAGATTTTTCTGGTTTTGCTGTAGTAATTTCACTAAAATCAGAGACTGATCGATTTCGAGTACCTGGTGTAAAAGCTTTTAAAAAGCGAATTCCCATATTTTTGGAGTGTAAAAATAAAATAAACTCTTAAAATAGTTTTTCAAAATGTGAAAGAATCAAGATATCAAAATACTCGTTTTTCGTCCAAGTTTTTTTTTCAACAAACCCGAAAATTTTTTCAAAATTTCTTTGTGCTTTTGAAAAAATTTTTTGAAAAATTCCAAAAAAATAGATTCAAATAAACAGAAATTCTTTTTGATCCAATTTCGTTCAACAAAAATTCGAAAATTTTGATGAAATTGAAAATATTCAAAAAACAGATTTCAAGACAAAATTCTTTCAAAAAATTTCATATATTTGGATTGGTGATAGATACATCCCTACTAAAGTTCATATTCTTTGTTTTGTCAACATTTTTGACAATAAATGAAAGCAGGATTTTATTTCGAAATTTTGAATTTGTTCTTTGAAACTTTTTGATTTCTTTTTTCTCAAAAAACCAAAAATTGAAAATTCTTTTGGATTTTGTGTTATTTTCAAGAATGAAGAAGAAAACGTGTTCTGATTTGGGAAAACATACACTCCTCCCTCGGTAAAACTTTTTGGACGTTTTTTTCTCTAGAAATCTTACCTTCAAAAGCTTTCTCAACACCTCTTCAACACAAAAAACAAATTTTGGGAAAAAAAGCAATCAAAAAAAAGTTTTTATGTTAAAATTGGATAGATTCACCTTCTTTTAAAGTTAAAATAACTCTTTTATAAGAAGGTTTATACCCCATTGAAACTCCTGTACGTACTTTTTTACGTGGTGGTCGATGTGTATTAATACCAATAACATGGACATTAAATAAAGTCTCAAATAATTTTTGAATTTGTGGTTTTGTTAATCGTAAATCAACATCAAATGTGTATTGTTTATTTTTAAACATTGCTAAATATGATTTTTCAGTTGTCACTGGATATTTAATAAAATCCGCCATCATATTTACTGGAGAAAAATGTGATTTTAATAATTCTTTCCAACTATTTAAATCTCCATTGGGTTTTTCAGAATTCATCATAATATGCTGAAATTTTCTATTTTATCTATCAAAATCTTTTTTCAAATTTTCCTTTTATTGAATTTTGTGAAAAAATTCATGTTTTGAGAGTTTCTTTTTCAAAGAAAAAGAAAATCAAAAAAAGATAAAAAATGGCAATATGCTAGTGGTTTCTCAAAAGTTTTTCTGAAGAGTAGAAATTTTTTTGAAAAATATTTTTTGAAGTTTTGAAAATGTGATCTGTTCCAGTTTAAAACCACAAAATAAAAAATCAACTGTTTCCTTATTTTCTAAAAAAATATGGAATAACTATAGGCATAATTTTTAGAAAAAATTATATTAAAAATAGACAAATAGTATCCAAAATTTGTCAATTATTACGTAAAAAAAAGTTTTCGTGAAATATTTATTTTTTTAAATAAATCCTATCATTTTTTTTCTCCAATATAAGAAAAAAATAGAATTTTGAAAAACTTGATACAACTTTTTTAAAAATTCAAAAAAAATTTTAAAACCAACATAAAATTTTTTGAAAAAAAAAGAAATTTCTTTTTTTTTCTTGAAGTTCAAAAATGAAATCATTAAATAAAAATTGAGTTTTTCAATAATTTTCTTTTCATGTTTTCCTAGTTTTTTCTTATTTTCTTTTTTTGAAAGAAATTTTTGAAAAATTCAAAAATAGTGGAGCAAACTTGGTACTGCCATAAGAAATAAAATTTTTTCAAGACTATACAATTGAACACTATTTTTCTTTGATCTTTTTCATATTGGTTTCTTCGAAAAAGAAAAGCTTCAAAGAAAAGTCTTAAAAACTTTCTTCCGTTTTATTGTTTTTGAAAAATTTCAAAAAAACATCTTTTTCCAATAAATTTGGACCTTTGGAAGGACGGTTGAAACTTCTCCAAGAACATTTGAAAAAATAAGATTTTTTCACAAACGTTTTATGTACCAAAAACACTAAAAATGGATGCCAGGAACCAGGATTGAACTGGTGACACAAGGATTTTCAATCCTCTGCTCTACCACTGAGCTACCCCGGCTTTTTGTGTGTTCACACAAACTTTTTGCTAAAAAATTTATGCTTCTTTCCTAGTTACAATTTTAGCATTTTCAAAAAATTCATTCAAATTTTCCAAAAAACTTCAAATTCTTTGGGTTTTCAATGTACTCTTTCTTTCTTTGAAAAAAGAGTTGCATTTTTTGCATTTTCAATACAGACAAAATCTGCCTCCTCTTGTTTCATCCCCCAAAAGTTCGTTTTTTGAAAAACTGTTTTTTTCTATTTTCCAAGTTTGTAGACAGTTTGTCCACTTTTTACAAAAAAAAGTTTTTTTCTATGGAAAAATTTCTGGCCATCAAAAGTTTTCAAAACGTCTGTTTTGCAAAGAACATCCAAACAATCAAAGAAAAAACAAATATATGTTGACAAAAAAGTGAAAATATGATAGAATTCTAGAAAATGATTTCAAAAAACACCAAAAAAAATGGCCAAGCCCAGCGTTCCTTTCAAATTGAAGAAAAATAGAGCAAATGCAAGCATTTTTGAAAGTTTTTCAAGAAGAAGCACAAAAAAGAATAGTGTTCAGCCCCCATCGTCTAGAGGCCAAGGACACCTCCCTTTCACGGAGAAAACGGGGATTCGAATTCCCCTGGGGGTAAAAATTTTTTTTCAAAAAGATCAAATTATCAAAGAATTATGAATGTTTATTTTTTATGTCTCGATATATCGGTCCTCGTTTAAAAATTATTCGTCGAATTGGAAAATTACGAGGTTTTACAAGAAAAAAACCTTTTCGTAGATCGTTTCGTGGGAGAGGTGCTTTGCAAGGAAAAGTGATTCCGCCTGGTCAACATGGATTAACAAAATTATTTAAAAGTCGACCATTTGATTCAAGTGAATCTGATTATCTAATTCGTTTAAAAGTAAAACAAAGATTACGTTTTAATTATGGAATTACTGAAAAACAATTAGTAAAATATGTTCGTCAAGCCAAAAAAATGAAAGAATCAACTGGTCAAGTTTTATTACAACTTTTAGAGATGCGTTTAGACAACATTGTTTTCCGTTTAAATATGGCCCCAACAATTTGTGCTGCTCGACAATTAATTAGTCATGGGCATATTCATGTAAATAATAAAAAAGTCAATATTGCAAGTTTTATGTGTAAACCAAAAGATGTTATTTCAGTTTCAATGAAAGAAAGTTCATTAAAATTAGTAAATAAAAACTTACAACAATATTCGCAAAAAATGAGTTCTTATAAAAAACGTTTAGAAAGAACGTTAGCATATGTTTTATTTCAACGCACTATTGTGCCAACAATGGCAAATGCTTTAGAAATCATTAACCAAGGAAAAGTTCAAGTCAATAATAGAAAAGTGACTGTTCCAAATTATTTATGTGATGCAAAAGATACTATTGCAGTAAAAACTGATAAAGGAATTCGCAAATTTCAATTTAGTGAATAAAACTTGCTCTGAAATTTTCGAAATTTTTTTGGAAGACCAAAAATAGACAAAAAGAAAAAACAATGTTAAAATAAATAAAAATTTTTGAAAAATTTTTATATTCCATTGTTTTGTGAATTTCTTTAAAATTCACAAAAATTTTCGAAAGCCAAAACACGTAAGTTTGAATTTCAAATGTTCAAATTTTTGAAATATCTAAAGAATTGGAAACTTCAAAGGGGTTCATGATTTTTTTCCATTTTTTTGCAGAGTCTTCTATTTTTTTGATTTTTTTGAAACTCAAAATGGAAAACTCTGCAAAAAAAAAGCCTTCGTGATGAAACTGGTAGACATCCTGGTTTTAGGAACCAGTGCACTTGTGCGTGTCGGTTCGAATCCGACCGAAGGCATTTTTGAAAGAAGAATAGAAAATTGGTTATTTTTTAAGAAAAATCAACATTCGACAAAATTTTTTTTGAAATTTTGCTACAATGTTATTTCGATAACAAAACTTTTGTATGCCAATTGGAGTACCAAGAATTATTTATTGTTGGGGAGAAGAACTTCCTGCACAATGGACCGACATTTATAACTTTATTTTCCGTAGACGTATGGTTTTTTTAATGCAATATTTAGATGATGAACTTTGTAATCAAATTTGTGGTTTATTAATTAACATCCACATGGAAGATCGTTCAAAAGAATTAGAAAAAAAAGAAATGGAAAATAGTGGATTATTTAAAAGTTCAACTTCACAAAAAAAAGCATCTGCAAGTGGATTTGGAGCTCAAATGTCTGGAACAAATCAATTTTCTACATCTGCAAAAAAGAAAGAACGTTCAATTGAAGATTTAATGATTTCTGAAGAAGATTTAGCCATTGATGAAAACAACATGCTCGAAACCCACACATTACAAAAAATTTCTTTAGAATGGTTAAATTGGAATTCCCAATTCTTTGATTATTCCGAAGAACCATATTTATTTTATTTAGCTGAATTATTAGCAAAAGATATGACCGGCAATAATGCTGGTTTATTATCAACACCATTCAATGACAATCAATCAATGAGTGATAAAGAATTAGCAAAATTAATGATGTTTTTTAAACAAATGAACACATCAGACCAAACTTTTTCTGCTCCTGGTTCTTTTTCATCTCGTCAATCAAATAATCAAAAATTTGATATTTATTCACCATTCCGTTTATTAGCAAACAAAATTTCTGATGGAAGTTTCAATTCAAAAGACTTTGAATTATCTGGAAATTTTCAAAAAAAATTGCAACAATTTGTTCCATCTGGAACAAATCGATCAGGTTCATTTTCGTCGGAAAATCAATTTGATTCTTTTGTTTCTGATATTGCAAATAAAGAACTGTTGAATTCTTTTGAAAATCCTAAAAATAAGAAAAATTTTTCTGAAAAAGCCTTTACACAGAGACAACTTCGTCGTGATTATTCTCAAGAAAATCTTTTTTCTCGTTCAATGTCGAACAAACAAAATCAAGCATTGAATTATTTAAATCCTGATCAACTGGCAAAAGAAACTGCATATTTAGAATATCGTGATTCATATAGAAAACAAACAGAAAAAGCATTACAAGACGAAGAATCAAAAAAAGTTTTTATGGTTATTAATTCTTTTGGAGGTTCTGTTGGAAATGGTATTACTATTCATGATGCTTTACAATTTATTAAAGCAGGATCAATGACATTGGCCTTAGGTGTAGCGGCATCTGCTGCTTCTTTAGCTTTAGCTGGTGGAACGATTGGAGAACGTTATGTGACAGAAGGATGTCACGTTATGATGCACCAACCGGAAGGTGGGTTAACAGGTCAAGCTTCTGATATTTGGATTGACAGTCAAGAAATCTTAAAAATTCGTTTAGATGTGGCAGAAATCTATTCATTATCTACATATAGACCTCGTCATAAAATTTTACGTGATTTAGACCGAGATTTTTATTTAACTGCAATGGAAACGATTTATTATGGGTTAGCCGACGAAATTGCAACAAATGAAGTTATGCATTCGATTATCGAAATGACTAGTAAAGTCTGGGACTATCATGATACTCAACAACAAAAGTTGCTTGAAAGCCGTGACAGTGCTACTGCAGGGTTTGATACACAAACACAAAACTAGAAAACAATTCAGAAAATTTTTTCTGGATTTTTTGCATTTTTCTTTTTCAACTGTTTTTTTCTATTTATCTCATTGAAAAAAATTTCACAAAAAATATTTCAATGAGATAAATTTCTTTCTCAACTTTTTTCTATATCTATTCATTTCTATTCAACAAAACAAAATTGTTTGAAAAAAGTGAGTTTTTTTTCATTTTTACCAAATGTTTAAAAAAATAGAGATGGTGTTCTTGAACAAAGAATAAAGAGTGTTTCTGTTTTTTCGCAAAAATACAAAAACAATGGTTTTTTTTTGCTTTTTTCAGTAAACAAAAGAAATTGGGTATGCACTCTATTTTGCGTTGAAATGAAAAAAAAACAAAAATGTTTCTGTTTTTCTGTTTTACGAAAATCATAAAAAAAACGAACTGATGCATCAAAATCTATCAAAATAGAACTCAGAAGAATTTTTCATTTTGAGTCAAAACCTTTCAAAAAAGTTAAACTTCAAAGATTGTTGAAACAGAGATTCTTTCCACAAGGAAATTTTTGAATTTGTTTGAAAAATCAACATCTTGTGGAAAATTTTTTTTTGAAAGTTTCAGAAATTTCGTCGAAAACTCTTTGAGCACCAATAAAAAACAAAAAAAAAATTCTTTGTGGAGTTCAAGAAAAAGAAAACTCTTTGTTGTTTTTTTAGCAAAAAAAGGGTGCTTATTGAATCAAAGAATAGAACTCTATCGTTTTTCGGTGACCACAGTTTTGGCAATCTTTTTTGCTAAAAAAACAAAAAGAAAAATTGAAGAATGTATGCTTCAGAGAAAGGGAAAGAAACCAATAAGGAACAAAAAACCGAAAAATTACAGTTCCAACTCAATACAATCTTGAATCATGAAGTTCAGTAAAATTCGTCCTGTTGTAGTGCGTATAAATTGAGAAAATTGACGATTTTTTTGATCAAAAAAAGTTGTATATTTTGGTTGAACAAGTTGCCAACATCCATTTTTCTGAAGTCGAATTTCAACTGGTTTTGAAGAATCATTTCCAAAATTGACAGGATTTTTCCATTTCACCCACACCGCTGTATGAAGAGAGATTTCTTTTCGTTGATACGCTGCAAGAATTTCATGAAAATTATTATATAATAAAAATGATTTTTGTTCACGAATAAAGGATTGAAAATTTTGAATTGGAAAATTTTGGCGAGTTTTTTGAAACAAAGTTTGAGAAACTTGTTGAATTGGTTTTGGAAGTGAACAATGGTTTTGTTTAAATGTGTTTGAAAGTTGAACAGCAACTGATTTCGCATAATAGTCAAGTGTTAAAAAATAACATCCTAATACCATGTCTTGACTGGGTAATAAAATGGGTTCTCCAGTCGCTGAATTCATTAAATTATTTGTTGCAAGCATAAATTTCCAAGCTTCAGTTCTTGCTTCAACTGTTAATGGAATGTGAACTGCCATTTGGTCTCCGTCAAAATCAGCGTTAAAAGCAGGACAAACCATAGGATGTAATAAAATGGCTCTTCCTTCTATTAATTTTGGTAAAAAAGCTTGAAAACCTAATCGGTGAAGAGTAGGTGCACGATTTAATAACACAGGAATATTTTTCATGACTTTATTTAATAAATGAAACGTCAACGTTGAATTGCTTTTTAAAAGATTTTTTGCCCCAATAACTGTTTGAGCAAGTTTTGAATGTAATATATATTGAATTAAAAATGGTAAAAATAATTCGAATGCCATTTCTTTGGGAAGACCGCATTCATATAATTTTAATTGAGGCCCAACCACAATAACAGAACGACCTGAATAATCCACACGTTTTCCCAATAAGTATTGACGAAAACGTCCTTGTTTTCCTTTCAGGATTTCTGAAAGAGATTTTAATGCTTGTCCACGAGAATTTGTTTCTGCTTTCACACTGCCTTTTCCATTTTGAATTAAATTATCAACAGCTTCTTGCAATAGTCGTTGTGCATATTTCATTTCAAAGGATTGATTTGTGGCAGAGTCTTTTGAAAATTTCTTTAATCGATCATTTCTATAAATAATTCTTTGATAAAATCGATTTAAATCAGAAGCAGCAATTTGATTTTGTAATTTTAAAATTGGTCTTAAATCAGGTGGCAATACAGGAATATTTCGAAGAATCATGAAAGATGGATTCGAATTTCTTCGATAGAATTTACGAAGAAATTTTAAACGTCGAATAATATGTTCTCTTTTTTGAAAATATTTTTGAATTTTTAAAGAATCCTTTTTTGTTTTTTCCATTTGTTTGAAAACACGAATTTTTTGATTGATTTTTGGAAGAAGAATTTGATGTTGTTTTGTCATTTTTCTCAATTCTAATGATGTATATTCTGTTAAAAACTTTTCAAGAATCCCAGCTCCTATAAAAAAATTTTTTTGAAAGGAATCAATTTGCAAAGATAAAAAAGAAGCAAATGAATCATCTAAAGTTTCAAAAAAAGAATTTTCTGTTGAAAAAAAAGGTGAATGTTGGTATTTTGAAACAGTACGATATTCAAAAATAGGCTTATCTTGAAACTCATTCATAAAAAAAGCATTATAATAAACAAAATATTTCCAATCACTATCATTTGTCCAAACAGCATTATAACCAATCGTCGATACAGGATTTTTAAAGAAAGATTGATTTTCCAAGATTTTTGATTTTTGTGTTTTTTGAAAAAATAAAGAAAAATTCAACCTTGGCTTCTCTGATGCTTGTAAACTTTTCATGCTTTGTGTTTGATTCACTAATAAAGTCTTTTTCCCACCAGAAGATGTTTCAATGCTTTTCACAAAACTTGCTTTTTTTCTTGAATCCAAAAGTTGGAAATGAAAACCGGTTTCTTCTGAAAGCCAGGGAAAAAAGTTTTGTTTTTGAAGTTTGAGAGTTTTTTGATAAAATTTTTTTCGATTTGTCAAAATATTTTGTTTTTTATCCAAAACCAAAGGAAATCCGAACAAGTTGTTTGAAATGAAAATTTTTCGTGTTTTTCTCAAAAATGGAGTGTCAATGTCCCCTTTTTTAACTTTTTCAAGCTTCAAGATGGCAAAATCTTGGCTTGTTTTGAAAGGCTTGTTTGCGTTTTGGAAAAGATTTTGCTGCACGTTTTTCTGATTTCTTTTTTTCAAAACGCTTTGGTTTTCAACGATATTTTTGAACAAGGGCAGTGAAAAAAAGAAAAAAGAAAAATAAGAACATTGCTGAAATTTGAAAATCAGCGGGTGAAAAGAGGTTTCATTTTCTTTTTTTTGTTGTGGTGAAATTTTCAACAGATTGAAAAACAACAAAGAAGAAAGACTCCAAGCGTTTTGTCTTTTATTTTCAAGTCTATTTTGTCTTTGAGGATTTTCCAATTTTGGAACAAAAAGAATGGTTGAATCTCGTTTTTTTGCAATTTTTCTGTGTTCCGCATTTGGTCGTGGTCGATAAAAAAGAGAATTGAGCAAGAATAAACACAAAGAAAAATATTCAGAAATTCTTTTTTCAAAAAAAGAATAAACATGTGAATTTTCAAAAAATTGAGCACCAAATTCTTTGAAGATTTCATGGAATTGATTTTCTTGGTTCAGTGTGTTTTCAGAAATATTGGCAAACAATGCAAAAGTTTCGAATTCAAAATTGGACAATGGTGAACAAGAATCTTTTTCGAACAAATTCAGTTGTTCAGAAAGTGAAGACAAAGCAGAAAACAAGAAATCTTGAGAAGAATCGTTCTTTTCTTGTGACAGAAAAGAAGAAACAGCAGGATGAAACGAACAGAAACTTAAACAAAATTCAATTTCATAATATTGTTGAAAATACGCTAATATTTTTTCAAATTGATTGATTGTTTCAAAAAAATGATCAGGAAAAATGAATTTCTGCATTTGGTCAGAAATTTGACATTTGAGTGTTTTTGTGTTTTTGGGAAAAGAATTCCAAACAACATGATTTTTCAAAAATTCACTAGGAATAGAAGAATCTTCAGGAAAAAAATTTTGAAAATCTTCAAACAAATGTTGTTTTGCTTTTGAAAAAAAGAAAAGTTGTGAATTTTTGAAAGATTGTTTTTGGGCACTCGAGAAATTCTCGTTTGGTATTGTTGACATTTTGTTCTCAACCAAAGATACAGAATTTGCAAAAAAATTCAAGTTTCTTTTTTTTCTTTTGTTTTTCTTTTTTGAAAGAAAAATCGTGTTGCACAGAAATTCTTGCATTTTTGAAACATTTTTGCTTAAAAATCGTGTTTTTTTATAAAAAAACATTTTTTGAAATAAAGGAATAAGATTTATTAAAAATAACAATTCTTTTTTTGTGAAAGTTTGAAAACTTGTTTTTTTGGTTTTGAGAGAAACAAAAGAAATTCCAGATTCAAATAAAAAATAAAAAGAATTCCAAAATGTTTCCATTTTTTTATGTGCTAAAAAGTGTTTTTGAACATCACCGTTTGGAAATTTTGAAAAATCAGATGTTGCTTTGATGAATTGTTCGGGTTGAACTTCTGGAGATTGGTCTCTTGATTTTTTTGAATGGTCGCATTTCAAAAAAACAGCAAAATTTTGAAAATTTCCATATTTTGTATTTTTTTTTGAAAAAACTTCTAAATATTTTGAAGAAAAATCTTGGTGAAAAAATATCATTTGTGCATTTTTCATTTTCCATTTGTTTTGTCTTTTACAAAAAAAAGAATTTTTTGAAAAAAGAAGAGGAATGCTTGTTGATTTCAAAGAATTCTTTTGCAAAAATCTTGGAAACTTTTTTGAAAAACAACTCCAAAAATTGAGAAAAAAGAAGCCAGAAAGATTGTTCGAATTTTCTAAAAACATTTGTTCACAATGAGTTTGACCCAAAACTTTTCTATACGTTTTTTGAAGAATCATTTTCCAGAATTTTTGATACAAACGTGAAAATAACTGTTTTTGTTTTTGTTTTTGTATGTTTAACAAAATCTTTGTTTTTTTTTCTGAAAAAGAATGAAAATATTGTTTTGATCTTGAATCCAGAAACAAATCATTTTTTCTCTTTTTTTTTTCCAACAAGTCTCCATTCAAATTTGACCAATTGATTTTTTGAAACAGATATCCTTTTTGAAAACAATTTTCTCGAAAAGTCGCTTTTTTTTGTTTTTTTGTTTTTTTGTTTTTTTCGTTTTGAAGGTAATATTTTTGAATTGTTTCTTCAAGAGAAAAAAATTTTTGCCAATTTTTATATAATTCTGTAGGTGAGGGTGAAAACTTGGAGTTTTGTTCTGCTGTTTTCCACATATTTTCGATAGTTATTGTTTCTGTACAATAAATAATAGATTCTAAATGTTTTCTTTTTATATCAAATAAAATACTTAAATAACTTGGATTTGTTTTAAAATACCAAAGATGCGCAACTGGTGCATTTAATTTTATATAACCGAGTTGATAACGGCGAATAATAGACCATGTATATTCAACATCACAATTTGGACAAAAATATCGTGTTGTTTGTTCATGTTCTAATATTTTTCTTGATTCTAAGGCTGTCGGTCTTTGTCGTTTTCCACAAGCACACTCAAAATCTTTAATCGGTCCAAAAATACGTTCACAAAATAAACCTCCTTTGCTTGGTTTAAAAGTTCTGTAATGAAAAGTATTTGCATTTGTGACTTCACCAAAAATTTTTCCATTTGGTAATTCTTTTTCAGCCCATGATTTGATTTTATCTGGCGAAGCTAACCCAATGCTTACTAATTTTAATTCATGGATTTTTGAATAACCTTTTAATAATTTTTTTTTGAAAAAATTTTTTTTGTTGCTGAATTTCTTTTTTGTGGTTAAATTTTCAATAGTTGGATGAAACATTTTTTTTGAATTTTCGTTTTTTTGAAAAGAGTTTTCTAGACTCTTTTGAAATTCATTATTTTTCATTTGTTTTGGTTTTTTTCCAAATTAGAATTTTTTTTTCACAAAAGTGAAATTCTTCTTAAAATAATTCAATAAGAAAACATTTTGTGAGTCTAAACTTTTGCTAATAAAAAAGCCTTTTTCTATAAATTTCCCTTAGGAAGTTTTAACCGAGCGCTTTTTCGAAATTTCCATTTTCCTGGAAATTTTTGTTTTCGAAACCTGTTTTTTAGTATTCTGAACAAAAATGATTTGACTATTGTTTTTTCTTTTCTAAGAAAGAGTCAAAGGTTGTCTTTTTTTCCAATATTTTTGAGAACATATGTTGTTTTATTTTCTTTGAGGAAAGAAAAAAAAACATTTCTGTTTCCCCCCTCCATTGTTTTCAGAAATTTGCAAAAATTGCAAAACAAAATACAAAAACAATTTTCATTTGTTTTTTCTTGAAAACTGGAAAAAAACTTTTCGTTTCCAAATTCCAAAAACTCAATACTTCATCTTCATTTGTTCAAAAAAGAAAAAACAAAATTTTCCTTTTTTTTCTAAAACCATTCAACTCTTCTCACCATTTTCAATAAAAATTCTGGGACGGAAGGATTCGAACCTACGAATATCGGTACCAAAAACCGCTGCCTTACCACTTGGCGACGTCCCATCATTGCACCCAAAATTTTTCTCTAAAAAAAGAAACATTATGCTGCTTCTTCAAAAGTTCTGACATGATCTGTTTTTTTTCAAAAAGAAAAATCTGGGCTTGACAAATAACATAACATGAAAAAACAAAAAAATCAAATTTGTTCTTTTTCTAGAAAATGTGGGCTTGATCCACTTTGAGAAAACCAAGCAGAATTCTGAAATCCTCCCCACAGTTTGTTCCGCTGAAAAATCTTATTTTATAAATAGAATACATTCCAAATCGAGAATTTTTGAGCAGAACGAAGAAACAAGACAGTTGAAGTTTATATTTAAGCTTTTTTTAGAAGTTTTCAACGAGAAATACCTTTTTTTAAAAAGCAAGAAAAAAAAAAGTTTGTGCCACAAAATGTGTTGAATATTTCCAATGAATTGAGAAAATGTTGCCTTCCTCGTTTTTTTTTCGAAATACAGCAAAATACACCGTATAGGAGTTGAACCTATCTAAAAACGATTATGAGTCGATTGCCTAATCCGCTCGGCCAACGGTGTTTGAATATGTTTTCTTCAAAAACTTTTTTATTTTTTTTGAGAATTTTCAAGCTTTGCTTTCTTTGCGATCTTCATGAGAAGCTCAAAAAGTCAAACAGTTTTCCCTCCAGTTGCACCTTCCCAAGCTGCTTGCCAAAAAATCGAAAAAGAGCAGGCAACGTTTTCAGATTGGATCTCAGGTGGAAAGGTCTTCTGCAAAAACAACAAATTTGTTCCAAAATTTTGATGTTCTAGATCTTGCGAGTGTATTTGACTTCGAGACCGAGCAAGTTTGAATTTCTTTTAAAAAAACAAAAATTTGTTTCAAAATTTCACAAACACAAAACCACACAGGCAATTGTCGAGTATTCCGTTTTTGAAATACTCGACAAAAAAATCAACAAAATCAGAAATTTTGTTTTTATAGAGGGCCAGAAATACCTTGTTTACGGATCATTAAGAAGTGTGCAAGCATAAACACAGCAGTTAATAACGGTAATACAAAAGTATGTAAACTGTAAAAACGAGTTAATGTTGCTTGTCCAACACCTACTCCACCTCGTAATAATTCAACTAAAGGACCACCTACTACAGGAATAGCTTCAGGAACTCCTGTTACAATTTTTACAGCCCAATATCCGATTTGGTCCCAAGGTAAAGAATATCCTGTAACACCAAACGAAACAGTACAAACAGCCATAATAACACCACTGATCCATGTAGATTCTCTTGGTTTTTTAAAACCACCTGTTAAATAAACACGGAAAACGTGTAAAATCATCATAAGTACCATCATACTTGCAGACCAACGGTGAATTGAACGAATTAACCAACCAAAATTCACTTCTGTCATAATGTATTGAACTGAAGCAAAAGCTTCAGCAACTGTAGGTCGATAATAGAAAGTCATAGCAAAACCTGTTGCAACTTGAACTAAAAAACAAGTGAATGTAATTCCACCAAGACAATAAAAAATGTTTACATGTGGCGGAACATATTTACTTGTAATATCATCAGCAATAGATTGAATTTCTAAACGTTCTTCAAACCAATCATAAACTTTACTCATAAAAATAAAAAAAAATTTTTTTATAATACCATTAAACGAAAATAATAAAAAAAGAAAATCAAAAGTTTCTTTAAAAAAAAAAGCTGGAATATGTCGTTCGTGATTGTGCTGTGTATCTTTCAATATTCTTAAAAAAAGAAAAAAATATACACAAAGAATTTGATATTTTTGTTTTTTTCAATGTGTGTGCTTTTCCATTATCTTTTTGAAATTTTTGAAAGCAAAAAGCCAAAAACAAGAAAAGATGGTTTTTCTCTTCCTGGGTTTTGATTTTTTTGGGTTGATCATAAAAGAAATACTTTTTTTATGTATGAATTATGTTTTCAGCACTTTCTGTGAAGAATTTTTTCTAAAAATAAAAAAGAGTAGAAAAAATGACAACATAAAAACAACGAGAAAAAACTTCCAAAACTTGCCATTCAAAAAAAATTATCTAAAAAAACTTCTTTCTTTTGTAACAAAAGGTAATAAGCCCATAATTCGAGCACTTTTAATCGTTTTTGCTACATAACGTTGTTGTTTTGCTGTTAATTTTGTTTGACGACGAGGTAAAATTTTCCCGCCTAAACCAATATAACGTTGAAGTAATCCACAATGCTTGTAATCAATAATTCGACGATTATAAACATATTTTTCTGGTTTATCTTTTAAAAGAAGAATAAAAGATTTTGGTGGAATAATTGGTTTTAAAGGTTTTTTACGTTTTTTTTGTTCTAATTTACGTTGTTTTTTTTGATTTGCACGAGCTAAAATTTGTGAAACAGATAAAACAGTGCGTTTTGCATTGGGTGTTTTTAAAGAATTATATTTTCCAGAAAAAGAAACGTTTCCTGCACGGTTATTTTTTTGAAATCCATTTTCAGTTTGTTTTTTCTGAAAAGGTTGTTTTGTTCCGAAAGAATTCTTCGTTTGAACGTTTTCAGTTGTCACATTTGGTAAATGATTGGAAGCTCCAATATTGGAATTCATTGAAGAAAAATCATTAAAAGCTTGATTTGTCATAAATCAGATATAGAAATTTTTGAAAAGAAAAAAAACCTATCTTTTTTGTCAAAGGGAAAAGAAATCAATGGAGAAGAAAAAAAAGAAATTATGCAAAGGACAAAAAGAAATGTGAAACAAAAAAACAGAAGAATTTTGAAGAAAATCGAATCTTTAGTTTTTCTAGTTTCAAGAAACCGAAGATTCATTTGTGAAAATGAATCTTTGGTTTCAAAATATCAAGAATAGAACGTTCTGAAAAAGAAATCCCGCAAATTTTTTCTCATGAAAAAAAAAATTTTTTTGTAGATTTTCTTTTCATATAAGAATCCATTCTTCTGTTTCCTGTTTTTTGTTGCGTTGTATGAACTGACAGGATGGTCAAAAAATCAAAAATTATTTCATAGATGTTGCTTTTGATAAAGCTTCATTAATATTTCCTACAAGATAAAAAGCTTGTTCAGGTAAATCATCTAATTCACCACCTAAAATTTTGTTAAATCCTTCGATTGTTTCAGCTAAACTTACATATTTTCCAGGAGAACCTGTAAATACTTCAGCTACAAAGAATGGTTGTGATAAGAAACGTTCGATTTTACGAGCACGAGCAACAACAAGTCTATCTTCTTCAGAAAGTTCATCTAAACCTAAAATTGCAATAATATCTTGTAATTCTTTGTAACGTTGTAAAGTTTTTTTCACGCTTTGAGCACACCCATAGTGTTTGTCTCCTAAAATCCAAGGTTGTAACATAGTAGAAGTTGAATCTAATGGGTCTACTGCAGGATAAATACCTTTTGAAGCTAATCCACGAGATAATACAGTTGTTGCATCTAAGTGAGCAAATGTTGTCGCAGGAGCAGGGTCAGTAAGGTCATCCGCAGGAACATAAACAGCTTGAATTGATGTAATCGAACCATCTTTTGTAGAAGTAATACGTTCTTGTAACGTCCCCATTTCAGTCGCTAAAGTTGGTTGGTATCCTACAGCAGAAGGCATACGTCCTAATAACGCCGAAACTTCAGCACCAGCTTGTACAAAACGGAAAATGTTATCAATAAAGAATAATACGTCTTGTTTATTTACATCTCTGAAATATTCAGCCATTGTTAAAGCAGTTAACGCTACACGCATACGTGCTCCAGGTGGTTCATTCATTTGTCCATATACTAAAGCTACTTTTGAATCCGTTAAGTTTTTTTCAACAATAACACCTGATTCTTTCATTTCTGTATATAAGTCGTTTCCTTCACGAGTACGTTCTCCTACACCAGCAAATACAGATACCCCACCGTGTGCTTTTGCGATGTTGTTGATTAGTTCCATGATCAACACCGTTTTTCCTACACCAGCACCACCAAATAGACCGATTTTTCCACCACGACGATAAGGTGCTAATAAATCAACAACTTTAATACCTGTTTCAAAAATAGAAAGACGAGTATCTAAATCAACGAAAGCAGGTGCTGTACGGTGAATAGGAAGACTTTCCTCGTTTTTCACAGGACCTAAATTATCAACTGGTTCTCCTAAAACGTTAAAAATACGTCCTAAAGTTGCTTTTCCTACAGGTACACTTAAAGGTTTTCCTGTATCTAATACTTCCATACCACGCATTAAACCATCTGTAGGGTTCATAGCAACAGCACGTACACAACTATCTCCTAAAAGTTGTTGAACTTCACAAGTTACGCTCATTTCTAAACCTGCAGCATTTTTTGCTTGAATAGTTAAAGCATTGTAAATATTCGGAACTTGACCTTGACCAAAAGCAATATCTAATACAGGTCCAATAATTTGTGAAATTTTTCCTACGTTTTTAGTATTTAAATCGCTCATTTTATGAAAAAAGAACTAAATGTATACATTCAAACTTACCTTCTTGAATTTTTCAAATCAAAACATTTGTGGTTTTTTGAAATTTGGTTTTTCAAATATTATTTGAACTCTTGTTTTCAAAGAAAAACCAGCCAAATTTTTTGACCAAGCCCTTTTCTCAGCACAAGCAAATACAAATCTGCTGTGCTGAGAAAAGCTCAGGTTGGAAAAAATTTTCCAAAAAGCAAAAATTGAAAAAAAGAAAAAAAGTTGAATTTTTCTTTTTTAAACTCAAAAATGTTGGTATAAGGGAGAGCACAAAACTCTTCTCAAAATGTGAAAAACATAGAGATAAAAACCTTATACAATTCTAAAAAAGAGAATATTCAGAACTTGTTTGGAAAGAAACTAGTCATTTTTATTTTTTCCATAAAGGAAAAAAACCATAAAATCCTCTGTTTTGAAAATTGACTTTGTCAAAATTCAGTTTTTTATTTCAAACACTTACCTTATATTTCTGATTTGAATAAATACTGTTTGTTTTTTTGTTTTCTTTTCGGTTTTTTCTAAGTGTTCCGCACACACCAAAACCGAAAAATTGAAAACAAAGTATAAAAGAAATTCAGAAAGAAAATCGGGATGACAGGATTCGAACCTGCGACACCATGCTCCCAAAGCATATGCGCTACCAAGCTGCGCTACATCCCGGTTTTGTTCTATTTTCCCTGTTTGTAAAAAACAAAAAAAATAGAAAGAATCCTGATTCGTTTGACGACAGATTTGAATTCTTTGCTTTCACTATTTTAATGAAAAAAACAAAAAAAATCAATCGAACGCTTTTTTTTGTTTTTTTCATTAAAAAAAGGACTCCGTTGAAAACATTGCAAGAATCTGAGTTGCATATGCAATGCTTTTTTCTCACAAGACTGCCATTTTTTTTTCATTTCTTTGGAAAACATGCTCAAAAATCTTGAAATTTCACACGAAATTGAAAACGAACAAACCTCCCTTGAAAAAGAAGCTTGATTTGGCAAAACTTTTTCCAAATGTTTGAAAAAAAAATTATTCTAAAATGTTTGTAACAACACCAGCTCCTACAGTACGTCCACCTTCACGAATAGCAAATCGCATTCCTTTTTCAACAGCAACTGGAGAAATTAATTGTACAGTTACTTCAATACGGTCTCCAGGCATTGCCATTTTATTTGAATGTTCTTCAGCAACAGAAGAAGGATTTTTCATTTGAATATGAGTAAAACTTACAATTTTTCCAGTTACATCTGTTGTACGAATAAAGAATTGTGGTTGATACCCAATTAAGAAAGGTGAATGACGTCCACCTTCTTCTTTTGTTAGAACATAAACTTGTGCTTCAAATTTTGTATGTGGTGTGATTGAACCTGGTTTTGCTAAAACCATTCCACGTTCTACATCTTTTTTTTGAATTCCACGTAAAAGTACACCCACGTTGTCACCAGCCATTGTTTCATCTAATGTTTTTTTGAACATTTCAAGTCCTGTTACAACTGTCGCTTTTGTGTCTTTTAATCCAACTAATTCAACGTTTTCACCCACTTTTAAACTTCCTCTTTCAACACGCCCAGTTGCAACTGTCCCACGACCTGTAATTGATAAAACATCTTCAACTGCTAATAAAAATGGTTTATCAGTTTCACGATCTGGAGTTGGAATATATTGATCAACTTGGTCCATTAAAGTCAGAATTTTATCTACCCATGAGTTTTCACCGCGTTTAATTAAAGGATTTTCCACAAGAGCTTCTAAAGCTAATAAAGCAGAACCACTTACAACTGGAATTTCATCACCAGGAAATTCATATTTGTCTAATGTTTCGCGAACTTCTAGTTCTACTAATTCTAATAATTCTGCATCATCCACTTGGTCTTCTTTATTTAAAAACACAACCATGTTTGGAACACCTACTTGTTTTGCTAAAAGAATATGTTCTTTTGTTTGAGGCATCGGACCATCAGCACCAGAAACAACTAAAATTGCACCATCCATTTGAGCTGCTCCTGTAATCATGTTTTTTACATAATCGGCGTGACCTGGACAATCTACGTGAGCATAGTGACGATTTTCAGTTTCGTATTCTACGTGTGCTGTATTAATCGTAATACCACGAGCTTTTTCTTCAGGAGCAGAATCAATTTCATCGTATTTCTTTCCTGTTGCACCCCCTTGAGCTGCTAAAGCCATTGTAATAGCTGCAGTTAAAGTGGTTTTTCCGTGGTCTACGTGACCGATTGTCCCAATGTTTACATGCGGTTTCGTACGTTCAAATTTTGCGCGTGCCATAAAAATTCATAGATTCTTTTTTCTGTATAAGCCAATTTTCCAAGTACTCAACATTATAACAAAAAATCAAAAAATAAAAAACTTTTATTGATTCAATTTTTTTGAAAATTAGTTCACATTTTTTACAAAATCGAAGCTTGGCTATTTCTGCTTGAAAATCAACCAAAACGGCGTTGGATTTATTTTCTTTGATTCTGCTTTCATACAACCATCATATAAATTCTCGTTCATCAAGTCAAGAGTGTCCAACTGATAGAAATCCGAAAAACAATTTTAAACCAAAAGAAAAGAATCAAAAATTGTTCAACCAATCTCATGAGTACAAATTCTGCTTTTCTTGAAACTCACCAATTTCACCTGGAGTCAAGAGAATTTCAGAAAAATACGCTCGATTCATAAAAAAGAAAATCGTCAAAAATTTTTCTTTTGAACATTTTTTGAAAAAGAAATTATGTTTTCCAGTGAAATAGCGAAATAGAAAAATATTCAAAAGAATGATGTATGAGAGTATAGAATATCAAAAAAAAGGTCAGTCTTCTGCCCCTCTTTTTTCTTTTTTAGGCCCAACCGGACTTGAACCGATGACTTATTGCTTGTAAGGCAACCACTCTACCAACTGAGTTATGGGCCTTTTTTGACTTGGTTATTGAAAATATAAAACGAATCAAACAAAAATTTTTCAATATTCTTTTGATTCGTTTTATCATTGAGCAAGGAGGGATTCGAACCCCCGACTCTGTGGTTCGTAGCCACATGCTCTAGTCCACTGAGCTACATGCCCTTTTTCATATAATATATTATACAGTGATTTTTTTTGAAAAGCAAATTTTTCGAACTTTGCATAAAGATTTCACTTTTTTCAAGTTTTCCAGTTCTCTGAAAATACAAAAAATTTCTCAATTCTTGTTTTTTTGCGTTTGTTTAGAAAAAAGACAAACCAAAATCGCATTCACAAAAAAAAGAAAAGAAACATGGAATACTTTGCTCAACGAATGGAATTTGTTTGTTGAAAATTTTGTTTAAACACATACAAAATTCGAGAGAAAAAGAAATGTTTGGTCCTTTTTCACAATGAGAGAAAAGTGACCAAACATTGATAGAAAATAAAAAAATTGACGATTATGCAGATTCATTTGAAGCTGTTTTTACGTATAAAATAAGAAGAAACGACGTAGGGATAATGATAAATAATGCAGTTGCTGTTAATCCAAAGATATTAACTTCCATAAAATAGTTTTCTTGAAAATTTTAAATTCTTGTTTTCTCTTTTTTGAATGAACAAAAGTAAGAAAAAACAAAATATTTTTTCTTTCTATGTATCTGTCTCAGAAAAAACTTTGGTTTTTTCTTTTTTCATTCTTCAATATATATATATTTTCTCTTTTTTTTCATCATTTTTCGAAAAATGTTGAAAAATTTCAGAAAAATGAAAAAAAAAATGAATTTGGAAAAGAATAGAGAAGAAGAAAATATGAATTCACTATTTTTCTCAAAAAAAAATAAACAAATTTTTTTTATTGAATACACAAAAAGAAATTATGAATCACTTAAAAAAATGAGAATGTTAACAAAATTGCAAATGTGAGCAAATTGTTCAAAACTAGAAAGAATCAGTTATTTCTGAACCTCATGGAAAATGTTTTTGAAAATTCTTTTTTGTATTCTTTTTGAAAAAGAAAATAGGTTTTTTGAAAAAAGATGGAAAGAGGAACATTTTTTAGCCAAAAGTCTTGTCTGTGATTTGTCAGTGTAGCATTCTGAATTTTTTTTTCTAAAAAGCTGTTTATAAGTTTCAACCTTTTGAGCGACAGCTCCTCGACAAAGAATGAAAAAAGTTTCAAAATTTTTTTGAACAAAGAAAAATAAATTTTTTGGAAAATAAATTGAATAAAGAAATCTCAAAAAAGAAGAAACTATGATTCAATCTCTGAAATTCAAAAAAAATTTGAATATTCTTTTCAAAAAAAAGATATTTTCGAAATCAATAAAGAACTTTTGAAAATTTTGATTCAAAAAAGAAGGATATTTTTCAAGTATTTGAAAAGTATCCTTCTTTTTTCAAATGAATTAAATTAAATAACAAATGAATTAAAAATACCTACTGCAAAAACTAAAAGAAGCCATAAACTTAATCCAGAAAAAACAACTCCTTTGTTTTCTGACCATCCATTTGGTGTAGCAAAAACAACAGGCACACCTACTACTAGCGCAAAAGAAACAGCAATTAAAGCTAATAATGCAATTTGAAGAACTGATGTCATAAAATTTTCTATAGTCTTGCAATGCAAGAGTCAAATTTCAAGAAAGAGGCTTAAGAAAAATTTTTTCTTTTTTTTTGAATTTTCTAAACAATTTTTCACAAAAAGAAAAATGTCAGAAAAACTTTTTTATATGTTCTTGTTTGAAACACTTTCAAAATTTCCTCAATTTTTCAAAAAAAAAAGAAAAGCATTTTCCATTTTCAAAAGATTAAAACACGTAAGTTTCTGAAAACTGTCGTTTTTTAATCTTTTGAAACAACATTCACAAATGAAAAGAACATTTTTCTAAGAAAAAAAATAAATTTAGACCTCTTATGTTTTTATTTGCTTCGCACATCTTTGTTTTCAATACTTCTCTACTTTTTATTTTAACTCAAAAACACATAAAAATTGAAATTTGAGAACAAAAAAAAAGCACAATTTTCAGCATTTTCATGATTTCTTTTAAGAAAAGAAAATATCAATGTTTTTCGATGAAAATTCTCCATTTCTCGAATTGTTGGAAAAGAATTGAAAAAATTTTGGATTTAAGAAACAAATTTCTTTTAAAAAGAACCTTTTTTGGAAAACAAATAACATTTTTGAAATTCTTTAGAATAAATTTTCTATTTTGAGAAAAAACCATAACTATGTAAACCTTCACCTAATAAATTCACGCCTAAAAAACAAACCCAAACAATAACAAAACCAAATGAAGCAAGAAATGCGGGTTTTTTTCCACTCCAACCTTTTGTGAAACGTGTATGAAGATAAATAGCAAAAACAAGCCATGTGGCCAAAGCCCAAGTTTCTTTTGGATCCCAACTCCAGTAAGAACCCCACGCTTCGTTTGCCCAAACAGCTCCAGATAAAATTCCAATAGTTAAGAATGGGAATCCAATTCCTAAAATACGATAACTTAAATTATCTAAATTTTCAAGAAATTTTTTCTTTGTGGGTGGGAGAGAATCAAAATTTTCAAAACTTGTTGTTTGATTTCTATGAACATCACTTTTTGAAAGTGTTTCAGCTAACATACTCGAAGAAAAAGAATTTTCAATCAAAGGTGTTGCATCAGACAAATTTGGAGAAGGAAGAACGAATGTGTTTGTTGGTAAAACTTTTGAAACACTTTCAAACAATTCCGAATTCGTTTTTTCAACATTGTTGTCCATATTTATATTACGTGTAAAAATTAAAAACGCAATCGAAAGTAAAGATCCACAAATTAATGCTGAATAACTTAAAATCATAACAGTTACATGCATCATAAGCCAGTTTGATTGTAAAGCAGGCACTAATGCAGATGAATGTTGCATTTCTTCAGGTAATCGAAACGTTGCAAATGCATTAATAAATAATGCCATTGGTGAAGTTAAAGCTCCTAAAAAGAATTGGGAATTTTTCTGAAAATTCTTTTTTGGAATTTCTTCATTTTCTAGAACTAAATGAAAAGTGGATAAACTCCACGATAAAAACATTAATGATTCATAAAGATTACTTAATGGAAAATGGCCAGATTCTTTCCAACGAAGAAGAAGTAATGTCAATAAAGAAAAATTGGCACAAATCATACTGAATTGTCCAAAATTATATTTTTTCTGAACAAAAGCCACTTGAATCCAATAACAAATCATTGACACAAACAAAAAAAGAAAGGAAGAATTGGCAAAAAAATTTTCAAGTTTTAAAATATCCATAATTTTTCAATTTAAAGAATTGTATTTGAAGGTTTGTGAAAAAATTTTTGAAGACTAATGATTTTTATTCAAAGAACAAATGAAAAAAAATTTTTTGGAGTTCTTTGAAACAATTTTCACAATATTCTCCTCTCAAGAAAACAGCTCCTGACTTTTTCAAAATCCTTTCATTTTGGTCGCAAAGCGAAAAAAAGTTATGTAGTCATATTTCCCCAAGTATTTTTTTTTGTTTTGATCTTTTTTTGTGAAGAACCGCTTTGACAGAGTTGCCTCCAAAGAACTTTCAGTTGAACCTCAGAACTTTCAATAACATTTGTCGTTTTCTATTTATCCACGATGAGGGGATTTTTGTCCTTTTGGCTAGCTGAACTTCTCACCTTGACCAAAGAAGAGCAAACTCATGCGCCTGAAACACAATTGTTCTTTTTTCTTGACAACAAAAGAATATGAATTTGTTTTATATATTAATGGAAAATTTTTTAAATGCATTTTTCATCCATATTTTGTGTCTTTTTTTTGGAGCTATCAAAGTCCCCGAAAAAAGAAATTTGCATCTCTCTTTCCTTATGAAGAGCATCTGAAATCGAAGAGAAAAGCTGTGGAAGCGTGGCTTTGTCCTTGTTTCACTCTCTTTTTCAGAATGATCCAAACGCAGCTCAATATTTTGTCTACCTTTCGAGCTTGTTTCAATTTCTTTCAAAACCAAAGAAAGAAAACAAAGGTTGGCAAATACGGAGGAAATTCGTTTCAAAATTCATTGTTTTTTGAGAAATTGCCGCTGACAGGACACACCATGCACAAAGGTGTGCTCTCAAGTTTTGTACGAATCAAGCATACACTATAAAATAGAACAATTCAGTTTTGTCCACAAAACTGAGAAAACAAAAAAGATCTCTAGAGAAATATGTGCATGGAAAAAACTCAAACAGAATTTTTTTTCAAAAAAGAAAAACAAGAAAAATCTTGAAAAAAAATTTCTCTTGTTTTTCTTTTTTGAATACATACTTCATTCAAAAACATTGAACAAAAAAGAAAAATTTGCTATGAAAAAAGCAAACAAAATAGTTTTGTTTTGTGAATAAAAAAACTTGTCAAAAACAAATTCAAATTGAACACAAAATGATTTTTTCAAGCAAAAAAGAGCCCCTTTTTACCCAAATTTTCCTGAAGTCGATGCTAATAAGAAAGCAGCATATGTAAATACATAACCTACTGAGAAGTGTGCTAAACCAACAAGACGAGCTTGAACAATTGATAAAGCTACAGGTTTATCACGCCACATAACTAAATTTGCTAATGGAGTTTTTTCATGAGCCCACACAAGTGTTTCAATTAATTCTTGCCAATATCCACGCCATGAAATTAAGAACATGAAACCAGTTGCATATACTAAGTGTCCAAATAAGAATAACCATGCAAAAACAGATAAACTGTTCATACCAAACGGATTATATCCATTGATTAATTGTGATGAGTTTAACCATAAGTAATCACGTAACCAACCCATTAAATATGTAGATGATTCATCAAATTGAGAAACGTTTCCTTGCCATAAAGTTAAATGTTTCCAGTGGAAATAAAAAGTTACCCAACCAATAGTGTTTAACATCCAGAAAACAGCTAAATAGAATGCGTCATATGCAGAGATATCACACGTTCCTCCACGTCCTGGACCATCACAAGGGAAACTGTAACCAAAATCTTTTTTATCTGGCATTAATTTTGATCCACGTGCATCTAAAGCACCTTTCACAAGAATTAAAGTTGTTGTGTGTAAACCTAAAGCAATTGCGTGGTGAACAAGGAAATCACCAGGACCAATTGTTAAGAATAATGTGTTTTGGTTGTTGTTAATTGCATCTAACCATCCAGGAAGCCATAATGTTTGACTTGCTGAAGACGCAGAACTTGAAGAAGAAGATAATAATAAATCAAAACCATAAAAAGCTTTTCCATGAGCAGCTTGAATCCATTGTGCAAAAACAGGTTCAATTAAAATTTGTTTTTCTGGAGTTCCAAAAGCTTGCATAACGTCATTATGTACATAAAGACCTAATGTATGGAATCCTAAGAATAACGAAACCCAGCTTAAGTGTGAAATAATTGCTTCTTTATGGTCTAACATGCGTGCTAGCACGTTTCCTTTGTTTTGTTCTGGATCATAATCACGAATCCAGAAAATAGCACCATGAGCAAAAGCACCACACATAATAAATCCAGCAATATATTGGTGATGTGTATATAAAGCAGCTTGTGCTGTAAAATCATTTGCTAAAAACGCATAAGGTGGTAAAGAATACATGTGTTGTGCTACTAAAGAACAAACAGTTCCCACAGAAGCTAATGCTAATCCTAATTGGAAATGTAAAGAATTATTGACTGTATCAAATAATCCTTTGTGCCCAGCACCTAGACGACCACTCGGTGCAACGTGTGCTTCTAAAATTGCAGACATTCTGTGACCAATACCAAAATTTGTACGATACATATGCCCAGCTACAATGAAAAGAACGGCAATTGCTAAATGGTGGTGAGCCATATCTGTTAACCAAAGACTTTGAGTTTGTGGGTGGAAACCTCCTAAAAACGTTAAAATAGCTTCACCAGCACCTTCAGAAGTCCCGAAAATATGGTTTGCTGAATCAGGATTTTGTGCATAAGCAGCCCAATTTCCAGTCCAGAATGGAGTTAACCCTTGTGGATGTGGCAATTGTGTTAAGAAATTATCCCAACCAACGTGTTTTCCACGTGATTCAGGAATCGCTACGTGAACTAAGTGACCTGTCCAAGCTAAAGAACTCACCCCAAATAAACCAGCTAAATGGTGATTTAAACGAGATTCAGCATCTTTAAACCAAGATAATGATGGTTGGAAACTTGGTTGTAAGTGTAACCATCCTGCAAATAAAAAGATTGCAGAAACTAAAGCTAAGAATACAGAACCAATATATAAATCTTGGTTTGTTCTCATACCAATAGTGTACCACCATTGGTAAACACCTGACGTTGAAATATTTACAGGACCTGAAGCACCACCACGTGTAAATGCTTCAACAGCGGGTTGCAACGTGAAAAAAAATTTCACGGTGGACTTTATCTTTAACCATCTAAACAATTTATTGAATTTCTTAATATTTGGAAAAAACGTAGAACCTTCTTTTGCTTGTGTGCAAAAGCACACGTTGCTCTAAATCACAGAAACTTATGAAAGAAGAGCCACCTCCTTTTCATTGTGTGCAAAAGTCTTGAAATGGAGCTTTGGCTCAATTTTTGATAATAAGTCAGCCTCAAGCTTTAGACTTATGTTCAATGAAGTTCGATTATGAATCATGTACAATGTATTCCAGTTTTTTTCAAACAATGCCCAAGCTTTTTTTAATGATTGGTCATTCGAACGAGAAGCTCTTAGTTTTTTGAATTGAAAAAACGTTGGAAGTAAAAACATTCGCTTCTTTTTCATACTGTGTGGCGGAACCCTTTTACAGTATGTAGATAAATTGTAGAAAGCGAATTCCTCCTGCCAGCTCGTGATTCCAAATTCCTTCCTGTTGAGCTTATTTTCAAGGTTGTGTTGACATTTTAAAAGAATAAGCGTAGATTCAAAATATTTCAGAATAAAAAGAAACATTAGAATTTAGCGTGGTTAGCGGGCGTAAAGTCTCTGAGGTGCCTACTCACTTGCTTTGAGTTTTCGTTACCTGCTGATTGACAAACTCAACATGAAATTTTCACTTGAAAGGGATTTTCCGAATTCAACGTTCGTGAAGCAAAGCTTCAAACCTGGAGTATCAAAGGTCTGCTCTGCCGAGACTTGTGTGGAGCGTAGCTCCACCAAGGGAACGTTTCGTGAAAGGTATCTTTTTTTCGGTTGATTTCGAGTTGCTCATACTTTGCGCAACCTTTGATTAAAAAACGAAGGCAATCACTTATCCTCAAGTATTCAGTTGATCTTTAGTTTTGTTTTCCAGCATATAGCCCACTGCACTTTTCTTATTACTAAGAAAAGGGGCCAACTTGACCAAAATGTGGATCCCAAATAGCGTGTGCAATTGGTCGAACATGAATTGGGTCAGCACCCCATTGTTCAAAATTTCCTTGCCATGCTACATGGAATAAGTTTCCTGAAGTCCATAGAAAAATAATAGCTAATTGTCCAAAATGAGAAGCAAAAATCTTTTGGTAAAGATTTTCTTCAGTCATACCATCATGACTTTCAAAGTCATGTGCCACTGCAAGTCCAAACCAAATTCGACGAGTTGTTGGATCTTGCGCTAAACTTTGGCTAAATTTAGGAAACAACTTTGTTGCCATAGTTTTTTTTTATCCTAATTTGCTCAAAAAATTGCAAAGCGAACTTTGCTTTTGTGATAAAGAGAAGAGTGATACCAACAAAGTGTTGCAACTGTTGTTGTCTTTTTTCTTGGAAAAAACATACATGATGGGCCCTCCAAATCTTTTAGAAAATGACCTCCACATTTCAAAGAAACGTCGAAAATTTCCAAAAGAGAACTCAAGATTTTCAAACAACGAAAAATCATACATTGAAAAAAGACAACAAAAACAGAAGCTTCTTTGTTTTCAAAAACTAAACCACCTTTCAAGGGATTTAGAAAAAACATTGTTTTTTTGTGTTTCAAAAGCCTGCTCTTCGAAAAGAAACGTGAAAATGCATGTGAAAATGAATCACAGACTTCAAAAACAAATGGTCTTTTCAGAAAAAACCCAAGTACTACGCACTTGTTCGATGAAATTTTCTATTTTTCACTATTGTTTGGTTTGTTTCAATTGAAAGAACCACAAAATGGACGTTTCTTTGAAAATGGTTGCTCCCCCGACGGATTTCCAATTCCCCTTGAACTAGGACTGTCAAAAAAACAAAGAAAAAAGAAACTGAACACGGTCAAGCTATTGCTCAGTCTATTTGATTGGCACTTTTGCAATCACTCTCCTTGATTGGTTCAAAAGTGAAAATGTGCAGGAAAATTCAAAATGTGCAGGATCCACCAAACACAAACAGAATTTTCTTTTGCAAAATTGTAAAGGAAAACATTTTCGACTGGCTTGCTTTTTTTCAAAGCAATTTGATCGAAAAAAAAACTTAAACACTTTCCGAAAGTTTTTTGATATCTGCATTTCTTTTCAAAAAAAGAAAAACTATTACGAAAAATTTTTTCAAATTCTAAAATAAAAAATCTGTTGATTTTGTTGAATCCTTTTTGAAAAAAATGTTTCTTTTTGACTCATTATTCCTAGAAAACCATACAATTTCCCAAATATTTGAAAGCATTCTTTGCCTGGATTTTTTCACAAGCTTTCGACTTTCGAACTTTTGGTCACGCCTGTCTTCCTAACAAATCAATAAAGGAAGCAAAAACGACTTTGTAGGTAAACAAGACAAACATCAATTTCCATTTTTTTCGTTTCAATTTCTGTTTGATAAATCTTGAAAAAAAAAGATTTTTTTATATCAAAATCAGTTTTTGTTTTCTTGAAATTTTTTCACAAAAAAAAATATTTTTTAGATATTTCAACTAATTTTAGGCTTTTTTGCTTCATCAATTCGTTTCGAAAAAATTGACCACTTTTTGTATCTCATACAATACAAAAAAAATAAGTTTCTTCTTTTCTTTCGTTTTTATTATTTTATCATGAAAACTTTGAAAAAACTTTTTTTGAATTTGTTGAATTTTTTTGAGTTGAAAAGTTTGCTTTTTAGAAAATCATTGCCCACGTGCTTTTCAAATTTGTAAGACATTCAAAAAAACAACCAAACCTTGTGTTCTCAATATCCGTGTTGGGGAACAATGGAATCAAAAAAATTCTATTCCAAAAATAAAAAGAAATTCAAAAAGAAATCATTATTTTTTTTTTCAAATGTGAAGAAAAAATAAAAAAAATCATGCTTTAAAAAAAAAGAAGTCATGTCAAAATTTTGGAGTATGAAGTTTCAAATTGAGTATTTAGCCTTTTGAAAAGGAAAAAGAAGTCCTAAAAAATAAATATTTCAAAAAATTTAAAGAAAAATTTTTCGCAAAGATTGATCGATTTGTATTATACAAAAAAACAGAATTTACTATGAGCTTTGAACTTATTTTGAAGACAATTTTTTTATGCATTGAACTTTCATTTCTCGTTTTAAATAGACTGAAAACTTTTTTCTGAAAATTTCACAATTTTTCAGAGAAAAAGATTCTATTCTGCTTTACACGAAATTTTGTATATTGTCATTTTAAGAATTTTTCACATTTGAACGTAAAAATTTTTTTTTAGAGAGATGTGAGAATCAAAATGGATTCAATTCATTTTTCAATAAAACCAAGTAATTTTTTACCCCCAGGGGAATTCGAATCCCCGTTTTCTCCGTGAAAGGGAGGTGTCCTTGGCCTCTAGACGATGGGGGCTTGTGACACATTCTTTATTATTTTGAATTTCAAAATTTTGAATTTCAAAATTTTGAATTTCGAAAAAAGAGAACATATATTTTATATACCAATTTCAAAAAAAATTGTCAATAAATTTGAAGTTTTTCAAGCGGCTACTTTTTTTCACAAACAAAAAACCAAAGAACACGAAGAGAACTTCGTAAAAGCCAGCACAAAGTTTAAAAATAGAAAATACAAAAAACTGTTTAGAAAAATGAAATATTTCAACAATTCGAAACAATCAAAACTCTCTGTCGAAACAAATCATAAAAAAGAAGAGTTTTTAACAATCCTGTGGTTCAAAATTTCACAAAAAAATTGCTTAAAACGCAAACAAAAATATAGAAATTTTTGATGTTTTTCATCACGCCCTGTAGGACTTGAACCCACGACATCAGGTTTTGGAAACCTGCGTTCTACCAACTGAACTAAGAGCGTTGTCTTTTTTTGAATTCCTAAGTTTTTGTTTACTTTTTTTGAAGAATTGAAACTGTTTGTTTCCAAGAGAAAGAGAAAAAGAAAAAGAGTTTCAATATTTATTTTTTACCATTATCACATTTTTCAAAAAAAAAGTCAACTCTTTTGTCTAAAATTCTTATTTCCAAAAAAGGATTTAGCCGATCCACATTTTGACTCTTTTTTTGTTTTTGAGAAAATTCATCGAAAAATTCGGTTTGGTTCTTTTCAAAAAACTTTAAATTAACACAAAGCATCATTTTTCAAAACAAGCCAGCGTTTCGACATTGGTTTGCAAAAAATCAATTGAAAAAATCTAGAAGCGGGTAACGCGACTCGAACGCGCGACATCCTCCTTGGCAAGGAGGTGTTCTACCAACTGAACTATACCCGCAATTTTTTTTATTCTACCCCTAAAAAATTGAAAATTCAACTTTTCATTTTTTGCTTGTTTTTCCATGAAAAATGGAAAAAACAAGCAAAAAACAAGCGAAAAATAATGTTTAAAAATGAAAAAATTTTTTGGTATTTGTCAAAAAGATTCAAAAAAAGAACTCAAAAAAAAGAACTCAATCAGGTCTATGAATTTATACCAATAATTTAAGAATATCCATATTTTTTTTCTAAAAATGCAGAAAAAAGAAAAAAAGAAAAATTGTTGTTTTTTTCTCTACTTTTTGAATTCAAACCCAATTTGTTCCAAACTTTTTTGGATTTTTACAAACGAAAAAGTTCCAATTCCAGGAAATTTTTTCAAATCTTGTGGATTTATTCTTACTAAATCTCCAATTGTTTGTAAATTATTTATATGTAACGTTTTTTGAATTCGAGAAGGTAATTGTAAATGTTCAATTGGAAACGATTCAAGCATTTGTTTTTGTTTATTTTCAAAAGCAAGCAAAGAATTTTTTTTTTCTAAAAAAGTATACAATGTTATATTTTTTTCAAAACTTTCAAGAAATTTTGTATTTGTTTTTTCTGATGACAAAAGTGAATTTGTCAATTGAGAATTGACAAATTTCATTGCATCTAATTTTTCAAACATTGATTTTAAATAAAATAAAGCATCATAAAAGGCTGTCCGAGGATGAATACTCCCATTTGTCCACAATTCAATCAGAACAACTTGATTTGGTTTATTTTTACGAAAAGGCTCAAGATTTTCAATAACATAATTGACTTTGAGAATAGGATTAAATAGAGGATCGACCCATAAACTGAGAGAATTTGGAAGATTTGGAACAAAATCTTTTTTGAAAGATGTTGACAAAACATTGTTTCTTTTTGAGTTTGGATTCATATCCATTTTCAATTGACTATCATTTTTTTCTTGAAAAGAAAAACTTTTTGAAAATGAACCATTTTCAAATATTTTTCCATTTTCAGTTTTTCTTTTGTTGTACGCACTTGTTCGAAAATGAGCAAAAACGTCAGAACTTTTCCCGTTTTTCCCGTTTTCATTGTTTTGAAAATTCCAAAGTTTTGGCATTTTTGAAGAAAGCTCGCGATTTCGAAATTCAGATTTTCCTTTCGAAAAATTCGTACTTGGTGATTGGGAGTGGTCGAAGGTTTCATGAAATTTGCCGTTTTCTGACACAACAAAATCAGAGCGATACCCGTTCGAAGAATTGTTATTTTCAAAAGAAAATTTGTGATTTTGGCCTACTTCATTTGCCAAAATTTCTTGGTTTTTCATAGATGTGTGAAAATCTGCAATTTGAAATTTTAACAAGAGTTTTCCATTTTCATTTAAAGTTGCAATATATTGATCGGGATCAACACATTGAACAAGAGGAGGCAATTTTAAATCAGATGCTCGGATAATACCAGGACCACGAACATTTAAATACCCGTAAAGAGGTTTTGAAAATTGTGAAACTTTTTTTAATACTATTTGTTTAAAATTTAATAAAATATCCAAAACAGATTCTCGAAGTCCTGGAAGAGTTGAATATTCATGCAATACACCATTTATTTCAATATGGGTAATTGCAATTCCGTGAAGTTCAGAAAGAAGTGTTCTTCTTAATGCGTTTGCGACCGTTAAACTTTGGCTATTTTGAAAGGGGCCTATTGAAAAACAACCATAAAAATGACGAGGGTTTTCAAGAACACATTCTTTACAATTCAAAAAAAAATCTTGCGGGTGTTTTATCATATGTATTAGGAATTGAGAATTGAATTTCTGGAACGAAAAAGATTTTTTTGAATTTTCACTTTTAAAAAAAAAGAAGTTCAACCAGTTCACATCGAAAAACTCAAAAAAGGTATTTCAACTTTTGTCTTTTTTTGGCTTCTTTACTTCTTTTTTTGTGTCAAAAAAATTTTTAAAAATGAAAAAACACAAAAGTTTCCGTCTCTCACCAAAGTCTTACCCATCAAATGTCTGTTTCAAAAACAGCCCAAATGCGGAAGAAGAATATCAAAAAGAAAAAAGACTCTGGTTTGTTGTTTCGTGCATCATTTCTTTCTGATTTCTTTCTATTTTCTCTTTATGTTCAAAAACTTCAATGCAAACAAAGAATATTTTGTTTGCATTTTCAATATCAAGTTTCAAAAAGAAAAACTTATTGAGAAACGCATTCTTATTTATTGAAAAAACTTTGAAAAAAATTTTCTTTTTCTTTGTTACACTTTTTTTGTATGATTTTTGGAAAAATCATACAAAAAAAGTGTTTCAAAACTTAACTTATTTTTAGAGCAAGCTTTTTTCACTTCATTCACTTCAACTTTCTTCTAATTTTTCTTTTGAATTTTCTCTTATTTGAATGCCTGCTACTAGATTCGAACTAGTGACTTCCCGCGTATGAAACGGATGCTCTGGCCAACTGAGCTAAGCAGGCAAATACCATGAGTTTATTATATACTATTTTGATCAAAAAAATCAAGTTTTTTTCGTGTTGCTTTTCAAAATTTTTTAAAATAATTCTTTTCATTGAAAAATTTGTTTCCAAACTCTCATGTTGATCTCTCAACAGCAAATCTACAATTTTTGTTCAACGAAACAAGCACATTTGGATTAAAAAGAAAAATTTTTATTTTTTTGTTTTATTCAGCAAATAAAACAAAAAAATTTTGAAAATAAAAAAAAATGAATTCTATAAAAAAGAACCTTTCCTTTTATTTCAAAGAAAAAGTTGAACCTGCAGTGGATTTCATGTGTCCTTCATCTATGACCAGGTTTTGTATGCACACACTTGGAAACAATTTGGTTGTACACGAATCAAAGAAAAACCTCAAAAACACGGAAAATGAGAGATGTACCCTCATGTTCTGTCTGATATTTTCAAAAACGTGCACTGAATTTTTCTTTTCCAAAGTTTTTTTCCCAGAAAAGATGTTTGAGCCCGGTAGGAATCGAACCTACGTTGGGAACTTAGAAGGTTCCAGTCCTAATCCGCTAGACGACGAGCCCTTTTTTGAAAAACAATCAAAAGAATTTTTTTTTCATATCATAAATGTGTAAAAATAGTCATCAAAAGTCTCTGTTTTCAGAACTTCCTTTTTTACTATGTTCAGTGATCTTTTTTTCGAGTTCTTTGCATGAAAAACAAAACATGAATACAAAATTTTTTTTGAAAACTTTAAAATATTTGTTTCCAACTATACTAACACCTTTTTTCTCAAATTTCTACTCTTTTTGAACATACAAATTCCTCTTCGAAACAAGCACGTTTTTTTTTTCTTTTCGTTCTTTTCAAAAAACACAATTCTTCGGATCAGAATATTGCAGAAAATTGTACATGAAATTTGAAAAAATTTTTGAGACTTTTTATGTGCTTTATTTTGTTCTTTTTCAAAATTGAAAAAGAACAAAACAAAAACAAGTTTTTTCTTTTTTCAAATTTCGCAATTAGTTTGCCAATCAACTTTTTTGATTGTTTGCGGTTTTATGAAATTTTTTGATGTTCTCAACACTGAACAACTATGAAAGAGAAAATAAAATGTTTTTGTCTTTGGTGGGTGCAATTTCGAATTTTTTGTTTTTTTTATTGAAATTTGAACAAATCTTTTTGAAAATTCTCTTTTCAACAAATTGAAGATTTTTTCAAATGTCGAAATATGTTCAAAGTGAAACATCTTTCAACAAATGAAATTCTTTTGAAATTCTTTTATTTCTTGAATTTCAAAGTTCACCAAAAAAAGAGCATCTCAAAGAAAAAGAGATGTGTCCGTTTATGAAGAGAATTCAGCAGAAAAAGAGTTCACATTGACAAGTTTCAAATATTTCATTTTTTTGAAACCAAATAAAAACGGTATAAAAATTAGAATATTCTCTTTCTCTAAAAAACAGAAACCAATTTTTTGCTTGAAAAATCAAAAAATTTTTCATGTTTCGTTTTCAGAAATGGTTTTCTTTGCTTGGTTTTTCTTTTTTTAGAAAAAATGCTTTGCATTTTGAATGTGAATTTTCGAACAACGTAGCTTTTTTGTTCAAAAAAGAAAAGAAATCAAAACCAAGCAAAGAAAAAAATAAATTTTAGTAGACAAATAAATTTTGGACAAACCAAAAAAAATTAGAATAGTCCGAATGTTAAGCTAATTTCAATTGGTAATGTTGCACCAATACCTAACCAAATAGCTACTAAAGTACCAACAAGGAAAAGAGTTGTTGCAATAGGACGACGATAAGGGTTTTGGAATTTATTAATGTTTTCAATAAAAGGAACTGTAATTAAACCTGCAGGTACTGCTGCCATAAGTAAAACACCTAATAATTTGTTAGGTACTGTACGTAATAATTGGAATACAGGATAAAAATACCATTCAGGTAAAATTTCTAATGGAGTAGCAAAAGGGTTTGCAGGCTCTCCAATAGCTGCTGGATCTAATACAGATAATCCGATAACACATGCAAATGTTCCTAAAATTACAACTGGGAAAATATATAATAAATCATTTGGCCAAGCAGGTTCACCATAATAATTATGGCCCATTCCTTTTGCTAACTTTTCTTTTAATACTGGATCTGTTAAATCTGGTTTTTTTGTAACTGACATAAAAATAAAAAATCTTTTAAAGTTTTTTGGTTTTTTCTGAAAAATCAATTGTTCAAAGTTTCGTAAAAATATACAGTTTTTCTATTTTTTGTATTTTTAAAAAACTTCCTTTGATTTTGAGGAACACTCGAAAAAAATTCTTTTTCATTCTTTTTCCACTTCCTTCATTTCAAAATTTGGAAAGAACAAATAAAAAATAGTTTTTTCAGAAATTCCAACAAATGTGATAAATAGTTCAAATGGAAAAAGTCGCTTTGTTTTTTCATAAAGAAAAAGCTACTCTTCTTTCCTAAAGAAGAATTTTGAAAATTTTATTTGTTTGCTTTTAAAATATATACTATTTTGCTTTTCTCGTTTTCAAAAATATCAAAATATTTTGAAAAAAGTTTTGTTTTTTTTCTGCTGATTGTTTTTCTAGTCTCGTTCTTTTCTGTGGTAATGAAAACACAGAAAAAATTCGAGTTTTCATCTAAAAGGCAGCCATTCTTTTTTCTTTTTTTCAGAAAAAACGTATGTCAATCGAGCTTGTCGCGTGAAACAAAACCTGTTTCACACGACAAACACCGTTTTTTTAAAAAAGAAACAATTTTCAAGGAAATACGAAAAAACAAAAAAAATTTTTTTGTTTAGAAGAGTTTTCAAGAATACTCGAAAAAAAATTAGAAATTCATTTCTGCTAATTGAACTTTTTCGAATTGTTTTTTCTTAAGAACTAATAAAACTTGTGCTAATAATACTGTAACAAAGAATACTAATAATCCTTGAATACGTGCTGGATTTTGTAGAACAATTTCAACATCCTTTTGTCCAAAGCCACCTACATTTGGATTGTTTGTTAATGGTTGATCTGGAACTACCGATTGACCTTGAGCAACAATTAATTCAGGTCCTGCTGGAATTTTTTCTACAACAGAATCTCCATTCGCTGTTTCAATTGTCACTTCAAACCCACCTTTTTTCTCTCCAGTTGCAATGTTTGTAATTTTTCCAGCAACAGGGGAATTGTATACAGTGTTATTTGATTTTGAACCGTCAGGATATACTTGTCCACGACCACGGTTTCCTCCAAAATAAATAGGATATTTTAAAAATGATACATTTTTATTTGTAGCAGGATCTGGAGATAAAAGAGGAATAACCATTTCACTATATTTCTTACCAGGTACAGGTCCAACAACTAAAATATTTTTTTTATCTGGACTATATGGTTGATAAAATAATTTTCCTACTTTTTTCTTCATTTCTTCAGGAACTCGATCTGCCGGTGCTAATTCAAAACCTTCAGGTAAAATTAATACCATACCTACGTTTAAATCACCTTTTTTCCCATTTCCTAAAACTTGTTGAACTTGTTGATCATAAGGAATTTGAACGACTGCTTCAAAAACAGTATCTGGTAAGACTGCTTGTGGAACTTCTAATTCAACAGGCTTTTGAGCTAAGTGACAGTTTGCACAAACAATACGCCCGTTTGCTTCACGAGGATTTTCATAATTTTGTTGAGCAAAAATAGGATAAGCATCAGCTGTTGGCACAAAATTTGTGAATCCAAAAGTTCCAATAACTGATAAAATCGCAACAAAAGAAAAAATATTTTTCTTGTGGTTAAACATAAAATAAAGTTTTGTTTGAATCAAAGTTCTGAAACTTTTCTTGTCTCTTCATTTTTTCATATACTCAAAATCCTAAACCGAAAAAACTCGCGTGGAGAAATCACGCCATTTCCAGAATTGCAAAACGTACGTGTAAAAATCATTTTGAAAAACAAGAACACATACAGTCAAAAAAAAATTCTTCTGAAAAGTCAAAAAAGTTTCCTCGTGTTTTTTTTTGTGTTTTCAAGTTTTGTTTTTTTTTATTAAGAAAAAACTGTTCTATTCAATAAATGAATTTGGAAAATATCTACCTAAAAAATCAATGTCTTTTAATCTTGGCAAAAACATATTTTTATTTCTTCTCTTCAATATGATTTTCTAAAAAACAAACAGGTCAAAAGTTTTATCGCTTTTTTTGTTTGAAAAAGGAAAAAACCTTTTTTTGATATACCACAAAAGTTCCTTTCATACCAGCCCAGTGAAAAATGTATTTGAAAGCAACGCTCTAAAGTCGCCAGAGGTAAAAAACAAACCATTTTTCACTGGGCAAAGAAAGGATAAGTGCTTTTCCCAAAACTTTTGGAAAGTTTTTTCTCGGAAATGGAAATCATACAAAACTTTTTTGAAAATATTTCTTTGTGTATTTTTTCAGAATTCAGAAAAACAGAACGAATTGTTTGAAAATGTTCAAGTGTTGACATTTTCAAAAAAAACTCGAATCCTGAAAAACGTGAAATACGCCATTTCTACATGTATATTGTAAAGAAAAAGAAAACGTTTGAGTATTTCAAAAAATTATCCTTGACGCTGTTTATGTTTAGGATTTGTACAAATAACCATGACTGTACCTTTTCGACGAATTAAACGACATTTTGTACAAATTTTTTTTACGGAAGAACGAACTTTCATAAGAATTTAGAAAGAAACTCAAGAATACATTGTGTATTTTCTACACGATTTTCAAATTTTCAAAAAAAACATATAACGCGTAGTGCCAAGGAGTTTTGAAAAGAAAGAAACAATCGAAGTTTTTTCTTTTCTCCACTGAAAACAGTGAAGTTATACAAAATCAAAAAGCTCTGTTTCAATTTTTTCGACAGAATTGTGAGAACTTGAAGTATTTAAATAAAAATCAGATAACAAATTAAATAATTCTCGATCGCCTAATTCACGTGGAATAACTCCTTCTGGTTGAGTTAAAAGTTGATCTGCAATATTTAAATAAAAATCACATACAAATTGTAACATTGGTTCAGATTCAGTCATTTCAAATAAAGTTTTTCCTTTTACACGCGACACACGAATATCTTCAATTAAAGGCAACACTTCCAAAATTGGCATTGGACAAGTTTCTACATATTTCTCGATTAAATCTCGTTTATTTGTTCTATTTCCAATTAATCCCGCTAAGCGTAAAGGGTGTGTGCGAGCTTTTTCACGAACAGAAGCTGTGATACGATTTGCAGCAAATAAAGCATCAAAACCATTATCTGTCACAATAATGCAATAATCGGCATAATTTAAAGGAGCAGCGAATCCACCGCAAACCACATCACCTAAAACATCGAATAGAATAACATCATATTCAAAAAAAGCATTAAATTCTTTTAACAATTTTACTGTTTCACCAACAACATAACCACCACAACCAGCTCCAGCAGGTGGACCCCCTGCTTCCACACAATCAACACCTGAATAGCCTTGATAAATAACATCTTCTGGCCATACATCTTCATAATGATAATCCTTTGCTTGCAAAGTATCAATAATTGTTGGAATTAAAAAACCAGTCAATGTAAACGTACTGTCACTTTTTGGATCACATCCAATTTGTAACACTTTTTTTCCACGTTTTGCTAAAGCAATTGATATATTACAACTTGTTGTTGATTTCCCAATTCCACCTTTTCCATATACAGCCAATTTCATAAAAACACTTTTGTATCTTTTCAAAATAAATCACTCCTACCATAAAATAAAAAAAAATTCTTTCGTTTTTTTAGGTTTATGTCTAAAAAAAAGCAATAGAATGTTCTTTTGCAAATTGACCATGAAAATACAAAATTCTTTGAATTTTCTGTTTTCTATGTTCTTCCTAGAATTGCTCTCAAATTGAGGGGGGGCTTTTTCTAGAACAAGCGCACGATTCCCCATTTTGTTGAAATTCAGAAACATTTTGAAAACTGAAAGTCAGAAAAAGTTTTATAAACCTGTATTGCGACCAGTCATTTTTAACCAGTTTTGAGCTTCAATGTAATTTGTAGGGGCAAGTCGAATTGCTTCTTTCCAATAATCCGCAGCTTTTTCAAATAAAATTTGTGAAATTTCAGATTGACCATTTTCGATCGCTTGCTCGCCTCTATAATGATAAATAACAGCAATGTTATTTAATGCACTTGGTAACGACGGATTTCTTTCAAGAGCTTGGTAATAATATTCTAATGCTCTTCCATGTTCACCATTACTAGTATGAATTAATCCAATATTGTATAAAATATAACTTCGATCATATGCATCTACTTCTAAACGCATTGCTTCATAATAATTTTGAAGAGCTTCTGCATATTCTCCTTCTGCTTGAGCAGACATACCATCTCGATAATATGTGAACGCTTGTTTTTCACGTTGTGATGTTGGCAAAACTTTTAATAAAATATCAGCAATTACAGTAAACGTTTTATCAATAAAATTGTCATTTCTTTGCGAGCGTGGCATAAAAAAATTTGAACATAGTGTTTTTGTGGAATTCTTTTTCTAAAAAATTTTCAAAACAATTCCACAAAACAAATTTCTTAAAAAATAGAAAACTTTTTTGTTTTGAACAACCCTTTTTTGGTTTTGTTTTTTTGAGAGCGAAGAAGTCGCTCTCAAAAAAAAAGCGATTTTGTGCAAAATGATTCCAGCCTTTTTCAAGAAAAAAGTTTGGAATTGTTTTTGAATCGAAAATTTTTGAAAACCAATGTTTTCTTTCACATTCAAAAAAAGCCTAAAAAACCAAATAGAATCAAAAAAGTCCTGTTTTCCTCAAATTGTCTTTTTTCATTCTTGAAAGTTTTTTTTGCCAAATTGTTCTTAAATTGTTCCATCTCAAAGCTTTTCGTTCCAAAAATTTTGCAACAAAATTTCACTACGAAAGCATTTTTGAAAAGAAAGGTTCCTTTTTTGTGAAAAATTTTGAATCAAAACTTTGGACTGCCCACCTTTGATTTCTCTTGCTTTTTTGACACACTCGGGCAATTTGGTCCAGCGTGGCAGACTTTTGAAAGGGACACCTTTTTTCCAAACTCAAAAATTTTAAAGACCTTCTAAAGATACTTGTAAAAAATTTGCAAGTTCAGAGGCTTGTTTTTCAATTTCTTGAAGAGTGAGTGGTTGTCCAATTCCAGTAATCGGAATTTCACGATTTCCTTTAAATTTTAAAAAAATAGTTCTTTGAGAATCCAAGCCTTGTTGGATCTCGACACGAATAGATTCAACATCTTTTAATGTATAATACAAATCAATTTTTCGATTTTTTCCAGGATAGCCCCAGCGAAAAATACGAATAAAATTATCTTTCTTATTGAACTCATTGAAACCTCCGCCAACATTCCAAAAAATTAAAAACCACCAATAAAGACTCAATAAAAACCCCAAACTTCCATAAAAAAACATTAATAAACCTTGAGGAAAAAAATGAATAGTCCCATTTGGTGAAGATGCCAAAATTTTTTGTGGAATTGAAGAAAAAAACGGAACACCATTCAATATTTCGTTGGCATTTGAAACCATGGGTGTTGAAGAGATTGTTGTGCTTATGTAACTTGAAATACCTGTGCCTAAAAAGCCAAGAGATCCAATAAAAATAACGGTTGCCCACCAATAATTACTAAATCGTCTTTCTCCTACAATAAAATAACGACGAATAAAATTTTCTTGATTCATAAAAAATGTTTGAAGAGTTTTAAACTTTTTTTTCTGACAAAAGTGAAAATTTGTTTTTTTTCTAGATTTTCAGAAAAAACAAAAGTTTTTTTCTGTGAGTATTTTTTCAACATTTTGAAAATTGTTATTGTTGTTTCTCATTTTGACTCAATTTGCATATGGAGCAAAACTCTTGCAAAATGGTATTTTTTTTTGCAGTGTAGCTTTATTAGAGGACTGACTGCTTTCAAAAAACACCAAATGCAAAATTGTTTGCAAATGGTACTTCAAACAAAAGATTTTTTTCAAAACTTTTGAAACTTTTTTCGTATTTTTCAAAACCAAAATTCACAAAAATTTTTTTTATTGAATTCTAGAATCCATGAGCATTCAGTATTGAAAATATATTGAAAAAAATACGCTGTGATTTTCTGTTTCAACTCATCTTAAGGACTTTTCTTTTGTTATCAAATTGTTGTGACTCCTGGTGAACTTTTCAATTTCCTCTTTTCATTATTTTTATCTTTGCTTTTTGTGAAAAGTCACAAAAAATCCAAAAATAGTTTGTTTCGACTGTTTTCAAAGAAGAACACATCAAAAAGAACAGAAATATTTTACTTTTTTCATAGATTTTCCAATTTTTTTTCAACAACAAAAACTCAGTTCTAAAGTTTTTTCTCTATTGTTCTGGAAAAAAAGGAGAATTTTTTTTTGAAATGTTCAATTTTGGAATTTGGCGAGTTTTTGAAATATTGACGAGACAAAATTCCAAAATTGAACAGTCTTTTTTCAATAAGGAACTAACGTTTATGATATTGTGAAGCTTTTCTTGCTTTCTTTAAACCATATTTTCGACGTTCTTTCACTCGAGCATCGATTGTTAAATATCCTTTATCTTTTAAAGATTTTTTAAGAATTGGAGCATGATCTTCGTTTAAAGCATCTAATTGACAAATTGCTCGAGCAATTCCTAATTTAATAGCTTCGGCTTGACCAATTAAACCTCCCCCTTGAACTTTGACAATTGTGTCGATTTGTTGAGATTCCCCTAACAATTCAAAATTTTGAAGAACATTAAAAGGAGCTTTTAATGTCAATAAAGAACACGAATTATTATTCAAGTAAATATTGGCTGGTTTATTATTAATCAGAAATTCACCAGTTCCATGAAGCAGCTGAATTTGTGCAACAGCTTCTTTGCGTCGACCTACTGCGGTCGCTAAAATTTCTTTTTTTTCAGATTTCATAAATTTCAATTTGGAAAATATTCTATTTTTCACTTTTTTTATGTTTTTTGCTTTTTTTGACAAAAAAACTCTTGATTTTTGCTGAGAGAAGGAAATATCAAAAAGTTCTTTGGTTTGATACAAAAAAACTTATTTTGTTTTCTAAAAAACAAATTCTTTTTTTTTTCAATCAAAAAAACAAAAAAATCAGTTTTGTCAATATTCAAAATGACTATTTTCAAAAACTCAAAGCAAAACATCTCCACAAAAATTGATATGGGGGGAATATTCAATAAAAAAAGAGAATTCTAAAATTTTCAAAACGCCCATCATTCTTTTTTTAAAGAAAAATGGAAGTCAACTTTTTTCTAGATATTTTTTCTAATACTTTCATAAAATTTTTGTATTTTGTTTTGTTTTTTTTCATATCAAGGGCTCTCATTTGTTTTGTTCCTGTTCTTTCGTTTAGCACCATGCTTTCTTCAAATATATCACGCTGAACGTTGAAAAAGTTCCCAACTGGAATTGGGGAAAGAGAAACTCTTTTGTGTTCCTCGGCAGAAACCCTCCGTTTTCTTGGCAAGACAGCATGCAATATTTTTCAAAATTCAAAAGGATATTGAAAAATATTTTTCACGAACAAATGCAAAGTGTTTTCTTCGCTTTATTTTCTTTTTGCTTTTTTGTGAAAAGAAAAACTGTTATTGAGAGAGAACACTCTATGTGAAAAAATAACAGTTTTTCTTTTCAAAATTATTGTGATAATTTTTTTACTTGTTCTAATGCGTTGAAACGATCTGTAATTAATGGAGCATCTTGACGATCTTCTGTAAAGTATTCATTAGGTCGAGGACTTCCAAAAACGTCATATGCTAAACCTGTACTTACGAAAAGCCAACCTGCAATAAATAATGCTGGAATTGTAATACTGTGAATAACCCAATAACGAATACTTGTTAAAATATCTGAAAACGGACGTTCTACTGGTTTACCTGCCATAAATTTTTCAAAACTACTTTTGTAGTCAACATTTTATCGATTTGTATGCTTTCTATATTTTAGAATAAAAAAAACCAAAAATCAAAATTTTTGAAAATTGTTTATTTTTCAAAAATAAACAAATAATACATTTTTTGAAAAGAAACAAAAAGGTTTATACTACTTTCCTTCTCTTGAAAAGAAGTGATTCAAAAAAATTTGAAAAATAACAAGGAATGTTTTTTTCAAATTTTTTTGAATTCATATCCCCAAAATGAAAAATTTTTTAGAAAACGTTTTTTTTATTCTTTCTTCTTATTATTCACGTGAAGCTGAAGACACACAAATTGATTTCCAATTTTTTGCGCAAAAAACCATTTATTGTTTGAAATAAAATAAAAATATTTTTTTCGTATCCAATCTTTACTTTTCTTTGGATGTTTTCTTTTTGCCCAATTCCAAAGAAATTTTAATAAAATCCCGTCACAATAAAAAAAAATTTTTTTCGTTGGAAAACTCTTGTCATATTGATGACACCAAAAATTTATTTTTTTTTGAAGTTTTTTCATTATTTTGAATTGTGGACTTGCAATTGAATGTTTGAGAATTTGTTTACATTCATGCAAATGGGAAAATATTGATTCTCGTGTTGGTTTTGTTTTGAAAAAAAAAATATTTTTTATGTTTTTTTCATATTTTAAACGAAAAAAAAGAAACAAATCAAAAAATTTGAAACCTAAAAAATTTTTCCAAAAATATTGTTGAGTTTTTTCAAAACAAAAATATTCATTTTTTTTTATTTTTTTTTGTTTTTTTTGAAATATATCTTTTTTTTCAAAAAAAGAAAATAAAAAAATAACAAAAAAGAGAGGAATTTTCTTGAATTCAGTTGTTTTTAAAACAGAGAAAAAAAGAATATGGAGAGGAATATACCAATCTGTTTTTTTGAAAAAGAAAGAAAGTTGTGGATTGAATTTTTGTTGACTGAAAAAAAGTTGATTTTTCAAAACCAGAGGTTTGATTTGGGAACAAACCGAAGAAGCGAAAAATTTTTTTTGTTCCCAATGAAAAGAAAGGGTTTTGTCATTTTTTTGATGTATTTGGTGAAAAAAACAATATACATTTTTTTCACAATTCACAAAAAATTTTTTGTTTTTCGATATTTGCTTATTCATTAGAGTGAAAGGAATGGTTCTCATTGTTTCGACGATTTGATTTTGTGCATTTTTGAAAAACAAATTATTGACAACTATTTGTAAAGAATTTTGAAAAACAAATCTATTCTCAAAAAAGTCCTGGAAAACCTTAAACTCGTTTTGAAAAAAAAGAAAATTCAAATTTTCAACAAACAAATTTTGAAAAAAGGAGAAAAAAAAGAATTCAAAAGTCAAGAGCCTCGACTCTTTTATTAAGACTTCCAGTGAAAGAGGAAAATTTTGAAAAAAAACAAACGAATCAGTACAAACAAAAATTTTGGTTTTGTGATTATTTATTGTATTTTTGAATTTTTCCATTTTTTGACAATGAAAAAAAATTGGAGAAGAAAAATTGTTTAAAGAATTCAGAAAAAAAGTCGAAAAACAAAAAATGTTTTGTGTTTTCCACATTTTGTATACGACATGTTGATTTTCAAAAAGATTCCAGCGAATTCCAAAAAAATCAATCAAACTCGAATCGAATAGACAAAAAATTTTTTTTTGTTTGAACAATTTGAAAGAAAAAGAGTTGTTTTGTAAAGAATCTGGACTTCCAGGAGTACTATTTTTCAAATATTTTTGGGAAAAGTTGAAAAAAGAGTGTTGAACCATCGTATTTTGAAAATTCATATTTTTGAAAAAAAAATATGAATTTTCACTCCATTGCAATGTCAAACTATATGAAAAAAATTGTTTTAATTTCTGAGAAATTTTTTCAAAATTTTTTTTGTGAAAAAAAGACAAATGTGAAAATTTTATTGAAAAGATTTTCAAAAATAGCATATATAGAAAACTGCTTATGATTTTTGAAAATATTCTGAAAAAATTTTGCCAAGAAATGTACTTTCTATTGGAACAATTTCTTTTTTTTTTGATTTGAACAGATTTTTCATTTTGGAGAATCATTGTAGAAAAAAATTTTTGAGAAAACGTTTGAAAACAGGAAAAATGATTGTGTTGTTTTTGGAAAAAATTTTTGACAAAAACAAAAGAAAAAAAGATTTCTTCAAAAAAATCTATACATAGAAATTTGATTTTTTGTTCAAAAAGATATTTCCAATCTATGCTGCTATATGGATTCTGATTTGTTTTTTTTTGAAAAAAAGATTTTGTTTTCAAGTTTTGTTGAATGAATAAAAAATTTGTTCTTTCAACAACACCTAAAACTTTTTTTTTCGAGCTTTGAAAAAGAGAAGGTGGAAAACATGAATTGTTTTTGAAATAAAAACTTTTTTCCCAAAAATATTTCAACAAAATTCTTTTTTTTTTGAGCAAATCATTCTGAAGATGAGAAAAAAAAAGAGCCATCCAAAATTGTCTGTTTTTTGTTTTTTTTTGTTTAAAATAAGTAGAAAGCACGTTTTTTTCTTTTTTGATTCTCTTCATAAATTGCAGAAAAAAAACTTCACAAAAGAATTCCAAAACAGTTTTATTCTTTTTTGAAATTGGCAGGAAAATATTCTCTTTTGCTTGACAACATTTTAAAAAAATTTGTGCATTTGGAATAGTTGTTTTGATGGATTTTTCACTTTTTAAAAACAAAATATTCATATCAACGTTTCGTTGATTTTTTTTTAAATAGAAAAAAGAATACAATTTGTAAAATTTTTTTTTCTTTTTACTTTGGGAAAGAGTAAAAAAAGATTTTGAAAAGGTAAAACTAGATAATTTATGTGATCAGATTCAAGAAGAATCTTTTATGAATTCATTGAAAAGAAAAAAGAATGATTCTTTCAATTTTTTGAAAAAAGAAATGGAAAAATCTATTTCTTTTTTCATTTAAAAAAAGTTCAATTTCAAGTTTTCGTATTAATTTTTTTTTAAAAATTAATAATTTTTATTTAGATTATATAAAAGAATTTTATCTTTTGAATAAAAAACTTTAGTGAACTGTTTTGCAAAAATTTTGAAGGATTCAAAAACACCGTTTTCAAAAGAATTGAAAGAATTTTCTTTTGAAATGAAACATTCACAGGTTGAAGGCAAAATTTCTATCATTCTTGTAACGAAATATCTTATCTTTTTTTCAGGTCGCACGCCCATTTTTCAAAACTTGTTTCTACAGGATTACGATCAACTGCAATTTTGACTTTTTTTGCTTCGCGTTCTGGTGAACTAATTGTCATAAAAAAAGAGTCTTTTAAACTTTTTTCAAAACAAACTTTTTTTCATAAAAAAAAATTTCATTATGAGCAACGCTTTTTTTTTGAAATTCTTTTTGAAAAAAAAGAAGTTGTTTTTCTCAAAATCTTATCTTTCCAAACAAAAAAGTTTAGAAAATTAATATCATTTTATCACAAAAAAATTGAAAAACAAAAAAAACTTTTCATAATATTTTTGAAAGATAGAAGCACTTCAAAAAGGGAAGCTATTGAAGACAAAGATGCCATATTTGTTGAAAACACTATTTTCTTCTTTCTTGTTGAAAAAGAAAGTGAGATTTTCTATTTTCATTGTTCTGGAATCCATTTTTTTTGTACATTCCTTGATGCGAGAAAATTTTTTGAAAAAAAAATTGAAATATGGAAAAAAAAACAAAGAATTTGGAAAAGATCTTTATAAAAAAGAGAACGCCTTTTTCCAAATTCGTCAATGTATGTTTGTTCTTTTTTTGTTGTTTTTTTGCCTATTTACAATGGAGGTTTTTTGATCTTGATGGAACATTTCACTCTTTGTTCGATGCATTTGAAAATGAAACCAACATCTGATTCAAAGAAATTCACCATTTCACAAAAAGGAGTACTTGAAACAGGACTTTCTTCCGTTTTTTTTGAAAAGAGAAAAAACTTTGCAGATTTTCTAAAAAGTGAGTAACAAAAAAAGCCTGAAAAAAAGTTTTCGAGAAATTCTCAAAAACTTTTTTTCATTTTTACCAAATAGAACATAAAATTTCACCACCTACACCTAAAGAACGTGCTTCACGATCAGTTAAAATGCCAATGGATGTTGAAAGAATATAAATACCGGCTCCACCTAAAACTTTTGGAATATCTTGACTATTTGTATAAATACGAAGACCTGGTTTACTAATTCTTTTTAAATTTGTAATACACGATTCTTTGATTTTTCCATTTAATGTTTTTTTTGAACGATACTTAAATTTTAAAACTAACATATTTGAATCTTCTTCAAAGAAAAAACTTTGAATGAAACCTTCTTTTTCTAAAATTTGAGCAATTTTTTGATTCATTTTTGTAAAAGGAATCAGAACATTTGATTTTTTAACCATACAAGCATTACGAATACGAGTTAACATATCACTAATAGTATCATTTACCATAAAAAAGAGAGAAAAATAGTTATTTATGTGTTCAAATTTTAAGAATTGTTCAAAATTCTTCAAAAAATAAAGTTAACGCTCTTTTGAAAAAAAAAATTTTTCAGTTTTTCACAGGATTCTTTTTGGAAAATCCACAACAAACAAATATTTCAGTCAAAACGTTCAATTTTTGATTTATTTCGAGACAAAAAAAACGAAAAAATAAAAATTTTTTGTATTTTAAAAAAATCTATTATTTTTGCCTTTTTGTTTCAAAACTATGACCAATGCAAACTTGTTTGATTACAAAAACAGAGAATTTTGAAAAACAAAGAACGTTTTCAAACTTTCTTTTTCCAGTCTTTCAAAAAAAGCTTGCTTTTCTTAGTAGATAAAAGAAAGATTGAAAAGACAATTTATGAAGGAAAAGTTATGACTGAAAAGGTAAACCAAATTCTTTTAAAAGTGCTAACCCTTCTTCTTGATTTTTTGCAGTTGTTACAATGGAAATATCCATCCCTCGAAGTTGATCAATTTTGTCATATTCAATTTCTGGAAACATTAATTGTTCTTCTAAACCTAAACTATAATTTCCATTTTTGTCAAAACTTTTTGGATTAATTCCTTGGAAATCTCTTACACGCGGTAAAGCTAAATGAATTAAACGGTCTAAAAACCCATACATGCGATCACCACGTAAAGTTACAGATACACCAACTGGCATTTTATCGCGAATTTTAAATCCTGCAATCGATTTTTTTGAACGAGTAATAACTCCTTTTTGTCCTGCAATAATACTTAATTCTTTTAAAAACGTTTCTAAAATTTTTGCATTTTGTGAAGCGTCGCCGATTCCTCGGTTAATCACGATTTTTTGTAAAGCTGGAACTTCATGAATATTTTTATATTGAAAATCTTTATAAAATTTTGGACGAATTTTTTCTGTATAAAGTTTTTTTAATCTCTGTGTCATAAAATTATTGAATTTAAAAAAGTTTTCATATGAAAAAAAAAGATTTATCAAAAAATATATTTGTATAGTTTTTTGAACATTATTTTTTATTTATTGAAAAAAAAAGGACAAGGCTAATGTCCTCTTGAAAAAATGGAAAATGGCAATACATGCAAAATATCAATAAAAAATTTTGGTTTTTCCGACATTTTGAACATGAAAAAATTCCAAAGAAAAAAACCACAAAGAAAGTTTTTTATACCACTTCTGGAGCTAAAGATACAATTTTTGTAAAGTTTTTGTCACGAAGTTCACGAGCAATTGGTCCAAAAACACGCGTTCCTCTTGGATTTCCTTCTTTATTAATAACAACAGCAGCATTGTCATCAAAACATAACATCATTCCGTTTTCACGACGAACTCCTTTGCTTGTGCGAACAATAACAGCTCGAACAACATCTGATTTTTTTAAAGGCATGTTTGGTAAAGCATCTTTTACGACTGCAATAATAACATCACCAATGGTGGCTGTTTGTCGACCACCCCCTAAAACTCGAATACACATTAATTTACGAGCTCCGCTGTTATCTGCTACGTTTAAATAAGAGAGTGGTTGAATCATAAGAAATTTTGAATTTTTTTTTTATTTTCATCAAAAAAATGTGAATTGGTTTATTCCAGAAATATTTGAACTTTTTGCAACACTTTCAAAAAAGAAAAAATTCAATTTTTTGAAAACAATTTGTTTAGTCAAAAGAGAGCAAACAAACAGCATTTCACCATTTCAGAGTTTCGTTTTGTTTTTTACTGAATGTTTTCTCAAGGAAAAATGAAACATGCTTATTTTCTAAAAAAAAATGTTTTGCAGAACAGCAAAAATGGTGTTGAAAGAGAAAAAAAGTAAAGAATTGAAATTTTTTTTGCCAAAATTGCTCTATGTTTTTACGAAAACATTTCAGAAATCTTTTATTTCAGATCAAGACACTACCAGCGAAAAAAGGAAACCAAAAGAAGAACGCAGACCATCTATCAAAAAGCAGTTTCTTCTAAGCTGGTTCAAATTGATGAAGAATCGTTGCTCAAACAAAAAAAGGCAAAAAAAAGTTTCACGAATTTTCTTATTTTTCTTGGTTCAATTCAGCTTTTACAAATTTTGTTTGAATAGGCATTTTATAAGCTGCTGTTTTCAGTGCTTGTTTTGCCAATGTTTCTGAAATTCCTTGAATTTCATAAATAATTTTGCCAGGATGTACGACAGCTACCCAATATTCTGGAAAACCTTTCCCAGAACCCATACGAGTTCCAGCTGGACGCATCGTAATCGGTTTGTCAGGAAAGATACGAATCCATAATTTTCCAGTTCTACGAACATAACGTGTTAATACACGTCGACCTGATTCAATTTGACGTGACGTAATCCAGCAAGGTTCCAATGCCTGAAGGCCATATTCACCGAAAGCCATTTTATTCCCACGACACGCTTTTCCTTTTAAGTTTCCTCTATGTGGACGTCTGAATTTTGTTCTTTTAGGACTTAACATTTTTCAATTTTTTTTTATTATTATTCCACAGAAATCTTGACTTTTCTTTTTTCCTTAAAAAACATTTTGTTTTCTCAAAAACGATGAAATAGAATTTGCAAACTTTGATTCTTCGTCGAAAAGAGTCTGTTCAAAAAAAACAGAAAATGTTTCAGGAAATATTGTTTTGTTATTTTGTGGTATATTTCGAAAATAAAAACAGATGCTTCTACATTTGACTTTCAACTCTTTTTTTTTGTGAGAGTCAGAAACATAAAGCAAGCTTCAAACAACTTCTTTTTTGAAAATAAAAAAAGGCGGCACTCAGATTCGAACTGAGGAGTGAAGGATTTGCAATCCTCTGCCTTACCACTTGGCTATGCCGCCTTTGATTTGTTCTTTTGCATTTTTCAAAATGAGAACTTTGAAAAAGAATAGAACTTCTAAAACTTTTTTTCTTTTTTCTTTCAAGAAAAAGCAAAGTTTTTTTGAATTTGTTTTTGAATCTTTTCAAGAAATTTTCTTTGATCTTTTGTTTGAAAATCTTTTTTCAAAAACTTCAGAAAATAAAAGTTTGCAAACAATTGAACTGAAAAGCTTTTTTTAAAAAAGGATATTTGCATTTCAAAAAACTTTTTCTTTTTTGAAAACATTGTCAAAAATGTTTCTTTGTTTTTTTCGAAGAAACTTTATGCAACAGAAGTACCACCATGTTTCGCTGAACCAAATATCTGTATTGAATTTCTCCCGAAGACTATCTTTCGTAGACATCTGTTGTAACTATTGTTCGGTTTTGAAATCAACTTTCTGAATCTTTTTTTTTCTGAATGGTGTGTTAGCAACGCAATTCCATACATTGTGGATACTTACTTTTTTGTTCTTTTTTGTTTCTTTTTAAAAAGAAAAATTTTTCAAAAAGAAAGTTTTTGAACAAAATGTTCAATTTTTTGTATGAATATTGTAACAAAAAAATTGAAAAGAATCTACATTTTGATTTTTTGTGATTGTTTTGAAATCTTTTTTCTTCTAAACAAAAAGATTTCAAAACAATCACAAAAATTGAAAATGAAAGAACGATTTCAAGTTCTAAAAAATGTCAAACACATTTGAGAGAGATTTGAAAAGCTTTCTTTCAAAAAACAAAAGATTGAAGAAGTGTTTTGAAGAAAACAAAAAAAAGAAAAAAAGTCTTTTTTTTCAAAAAAACCTGAACCATCAAAAAATGTTTAGAGTTGAATATTCCCTGATTTTGTATATCTTTTTTGTAATACTTTGAAATTATGTTTTTCAAGTAAATATTTTTTTGGTTGAATTTGCCATTCTTGAAGAGTTCTACGTTTTTTCTTTCTTATTTTTCGTGAACTTGGAAGTTCTGATGCAGGAGATGATTTTTCTGAAGTCATGGTTGACAGATTTGGAATATTTAATTGTGGAGCTTTGACTAATTCTAAACGTAGATAATCGCCTGGCCATACAAAACCACCTGAACGTGGATAATAACGAGAAACAGGACGATAGACTTGTCTTTGCACTCTTCTTCGTAATTGTCGAACACGTAAATTTTCAGAAGATTGTTTTGAATCAGTAATTTTCTTTCTTTGTTTCGATTGGACAATTCTTTTTTCTGGTTTTGTGCTACTTCGAGATGTTGTTTGGAAAAGTTTTGAACTTGGACGATTTGTTTCTTGTTCATCACTGAAACCTCGGAATTTTCGACGTGTTAATAAAAATTGATTATTTTCTAAAACAAAACGTTTTCTATGATATTTTCGTCTTGGTTTTGCACGTTTTCGTAAAGTAAAATCTGTTATTTTTGTAAATAAAGCTGTTGGGCCACTCCTGTTTTGAAGTTTGTCAAAATTCGATCTTAATCGTCGTCGAATATAACGATCTCTTGGTAATCTTGAACGTTTATAAAATACATAAATGTAATGAACTGGTAAAACTTGTTGTGCTAACGAACCCGAAGGGAACCAAACAGGCGGTCGTGGGTGTTTTTTAATACGTTTTTGTTTTTTCAAAATTCTTCGATATTCAAAATTTTTGTCAATTTCATTTTTCGAAGAAATTTGATTTTTTGAAAATAAAATATTATTGTTTTTTTCAAATTGATTAATGTTTCCACAATTTTGTGGATTTTGACAGTTGAAACTGTCACTGTTTGGTGAAATAAATTTTGTTTTCAATGCAGTTTCAAAAATTTTTAACTGAAGATTTTTTGAAAGATTTTTTGTATCGCTTGTATGATGAAAAGAGAAGAAATTTTTAACCAACATTGGTTTTGTTGTTTGTTTTGAATGTTTCATGGAAAAATTTCTCCAACCAAGTGGCGAAAATCCATCCATTCCTAAAGCAAAAAATTGATCAGGATCATAAGTGGTAAAAGGAATTTGCCAATATAACGTCGTTGCTGCATTCATACCTTGAAGAGGGGCTTTTGAAAAATCAGAAGCTTGAGTCGGGAAATCATTTGAAAAACTTTTTGCAGAAGGAAGAACTGGAGATTTCTCAAAAAAGAGTTTTTGGAATTGCGGAGAACATGAAAAACACTCTTTTCTTGATAATAAACGATTTGTAATCACAAATTTTCGTAAACTGTCATCCCATCCTGCATAAAATGGAATCGGATTTGTTCCAACCAAGAATTTGGAAGAATTTGTATTATTTGAAAAACGATTATTTTCGTTTGTAGTTACATTTTGTGTCAATTTTTCTAAAAGACTGAAAGAATTTGCTGATTCGTTGTATGGACTTGTTGTTGAAAGACTTTCAACAATTGTAGTATTTTGTTGATTACTTGTTGATGGAGTTTGCAATGTTTGTTCTTTTTTGTTCATCGATGGATCTTCAAAACGTAACATTTCTTTTTGAAGAAGTTTTTCACGAATACGGAACGCTTCTGGAATAGCTAATGGTTTGTAATCTTTATCTCCAATTTGTAAAACAAGTGAAGAATTCTTTTCAATTGCTTTGATATTTTGAAGCGGTTGCAATGAAGGAATTGTGTTTGTAAAAAAAGCGTTTTGTGTATTTGGTAAAGAATTTGAATTCTTTGAAAAGAGTTGATCACGTTCTAAAATTTCTTTTTCAGAAAGATCAAACAATTGTTTTTGAATTTGTTTATTTTTTTCAACTTGCCATGTTTTTTCAGCTGTTTTTTGAAATTTGGGAAAAAACGTTTGCCACCACCATGTTTGAATTTGTTTTTTTGCCAGAATACGTTGAAGTTTTTTATTAAAAACACGAATTTTTGTAATTGTTGAACGACGTCTTTTTCGAAGTTTTCTTCGTTTTTGAGCAAAATTTTGTTTTTTCTTTTTCCAAACACGATGTTTCATTTGACGTGTTCGTCGTTGTTTTTGATCTTTTTTCAAAAATTCACCGTTTGCTTCATAATTTCTTTGAGTAATAAATTGAATCAATTCTACTTTTTTCTTTTCACGCTCCAGTTTCAATTGATCAGATGCAATATTTTCTCTGGATGCTCCATATTTTTTTAATGATTTAAATTGACGTTTCAATTTTTCTCGAAGAGTGCGTTTTTTAATAGGACCTCGACCTTTGAAAGAACTGTAGCGTCGTAAACGAGAACGTTTTCTTTGGAATTTTTTGGTAAAGAAATCTTTTTGGAAAGAAAAAACATTTTTCAATACAGACGTTTTCTTCTTTTGTGAATCACTCGATTCATTTTGAAGAGAGAATTCATTGTTTTGCCGATTGGAATCATTCTCAAATGAGGAATATTTTTTCCAAGATTGTCCACGACTTGATTGTTGTTTTTTGAAAAAATTGTTTTCATGTGTTTTTCGCGTTTCTTCGAGTTGATCATTTTTTTGACGACTTGGTGAGTTTTGCATTTTATCAAAAGGAATTGAAAAATCAGTATTTTCAAAAACAATTTTTGCTGTTGCTGTATTTTGATTTCTTAAACGTTTTAATGTTTTTCGAATTTTTCGACGTTTTGAAAGTGCATTTTCACGTTTTTTCCAAAATTCAATATTTTTTTGTGGATTTTCGACAAAAAAAGACATTTTTGAAACAACATTTTGAAAGAGAGTAGGCACTTTTTCAATATTTGTTTGATTATTTTGTTGAAAAGGATTTTGAAATCGCAGAATATTCCATACAAATTGTTTTATGCGATTGACTGGCTGAAGCAGTGTATAGGATTGTTTTGCAGGTGTTGCGCTTTTTGAAAAATCAGTTTTTTGAGTTTCTTTCTTTTTTTTTCTCGTTTCAAATTTTTGTTGAAAATTCTTTTCAGCTTCATAAATTTCAACAATTCTTTTTTTCAGAGAATTTTTGAAAGATTGTTGAAAAAGAGTTGCTCGAGTTTTTTGAAAATTCACTTTGGAAGCTTCACTTGATCGAGATGCACTGAAAGAAATATCAGGAGGTTGCATTGTTGAATAAAGATTTGGACGATTTTGTCGGATATTTGTTTTTTGGAGCATTTTTTTTTTCACAAAGAATTTTCCAACTGTTTGAAAAGAAGAACTTGCTCTGGAATTTTTTTCCCAAAGAATACTTTCTTTCATTGCTTTCTGAAGAGCAGAAGGGTAGCCCGAAAACTTTTCAAATTCAAAAACAGTATTTGAAGAATTTTGTTTTTCAAAATTCGGGAACACGTTTGTTTGAAGTGATTCTTTCATTCTTTGAAAACGATTTTTTAAATATTTTTGATGCCTTTGTTTTTGAATTTCATATTTTTCTTTTTTCAAAGAAACATAATTTTTTAAGGCTTCTTGGTCATACAATTTATTTCGGCATTTTTGTAAAAGGGTAATCCAAATTTCTTGCTTGAATTGGTTTGTTTCAAAAGATGAATTTGGAGTGTTGTTTTCTAATAAATACTGTTTTTCTTGATTGAAAAATTCTGTTTCATTTGTAATTGGATTCGTTCCACGAATTTTTTGACCTTTAAATAAAAATTTTGTTAATTCCCAATAATTTTTTTCTACCAATAAGTCTTGAATATATTGTTGGCGAAGTGGACTTGCAACTGTTAAATATTCACGGAGAATTTTTGCCGATTGGTTTGTTAAATCTTCAGGAAGCGTCTGAAGTCTTGAATCGGTCAAGTTTTGGGTATTTGCATTTTGTGTTTTTTCTGAAAATAAAAGATCATCTGCTAAAAGTTCTTCATGAATAATAGAAGTATTAAAAATCTGTGAAGTTTTCGTGTTATTATATTCGTTATATAAAGGTTGATCAAATTTCAATACAGTATTGTCTTGAAAACTTGGAGTAATATTGAATAAATGACGAATTTTTTTAAACGTACCTACAAATTGTTGATTATATGCACGACTCGATAAACTTTTCGTTCCTCCAATTTGATGTTTCATTGTACTGTAATGTTGCATATAGGTATACCATCTTAACGTTTCATAATATTCAGATAATAATTGTCTTTTTAAATGTAACAATTTTTCATCGTTTTTTGTAAGAAAATAAGAATTCGGTTGACGACGAATAAAAGAATCCACATCCACTTTTAAAAGAAAACGGTTTAACGGGTTATAATACCAATGCTGCAATACATCTTTATAAATTTGATAACGATAACGACTTGCTCGTTTATCCACTAAAGAATAAAAATGAGTTGGTTTTGTAATGGATGATGGATTGACATTTGAAAACCCATTTTCAAAAGAATTGTTTTCATTGATTGCACCAGAAGCATACATTTGTGAAGTCTTTGAAATATTCAATTTTCTCGGAATACGTGAATTTTTTCGTCGTGCTCTTCGCATTGTTGCTACACGTAACGTTCTTTCCCAACGCAAACTCGGTTTATAATGATAAAAAAATCTTTTCATCATTACTCGAAAATATGGTGCATTATTTTCGACTCCAAAATTTCGAAATAATTTCACTCCATAAAATTGAAATTTCTTTTTCAAAGCTTGTTCTTTTTGGAAATAAAATTTCAATGGATGAAGTAAAGTCATCGATCTGTAGTGACTATTGTTTTGGACAGTCCGAAAATTCATTTCATCTTTGTTTGCTTTTTGACTTTTGAACGAAATATTTGATGATTCTTCTTTGTTTGTTTTTTCATCATCAAAAGATTGTTCGAGGAATTCAATATTTGATGTTGATGGAAAAACAACAACACGGTCAGCATTTTTTCCAATTTTTTTTGAAAAATTCTGTTTTTCCTGGATTTCTGTTTTTTCTGTTAAGAAAGTTTTGTAACGTTCTAAAAATCTTTCTTTTTTTGAAAAATTTTTTTGAACAGCATTCTTTTTGTTTATTGGAACTTCTGAACCAACCGAAATTTTGTTTTTTTCTTTTCCATTTGCACTATTTTTTGATTCAGTTAAGGTTGATACAGAATTTTTTTCGTTTTTTAAAAAAATTGTGTTATAAAAACGTTGAAATAGAGAATTGTCAGGTGATTTTTGATAAATGGATTCCTGCAGTTTTGAGTTTTCAATTTTTGAAAAAGATTTCCAAGATTTTGAAAATAACGGCGCTGTTCCGTTTTGAACATTTTCGAATGCACTTTCAAAATTTTGTGGAGTCTTCATTTGGTTTTTTATTTTTGCTACTTTTATACGAGTGTTCATTTTTCTGACAAATTTACGTAATGTTGATTTTTGTTTGGAGATTCGTTGTTGTTTATTTCCAACAATATTCCAATAAATTGAATTCATGTTTTCAATATTGGAAAATCTGGAGTCTTGGGTTGTTTGATTTGCACTCAAAGTTGAATTTTTTTTCACAAAATCACGTCCTGTTGCTGGAGATTTTAAAATATTTTTTTTCTTTGAAAATTCATGAAATTCAGGATGATACGCTTGTTCAAATAAGATTCGGAAAAACTCGACTCTTGGTCCCATAAACGATTCAAGTCTTGGTCGAGATAATTGTTTTTTAAAAGATCTCATCCACGGACCTGGAAAGAATCGAAATCGAACTCTATGATTTCGAATTTTTCGACGAAGCCAAAAACGATCAAACCCGTAATTGAGATCTTCGATTGTTAGCAAATCATAGATTCCTTGATCATACAATGATGCATCAAAAGTTCGATATCGGCGTACACGACGTTTCCAACGTTCGCGTCTTCCATGTCTCCCTCGATTTCTTCGAGTATTACGATCTGATGCTTTTGTATTTAAAAAAGCCGTTTCAAGTAAAGCTTTTTGGTCTAATAGACGATCTTCATGAACAAAACCTAATGGCTTTGTTAATGTATAGTCTAAACCAAAATAAGAAATGTTTGAAATCGCACAAATCATTGTTAAATATAAAAAACCTAAATTCACCAATTTTGAATAAACATTGGTCGTTGTTTTAAATGATGAAATAAACCACATATAAATTTGAAAAGCTGGATTTTCCCAAAACCAACAAGTAAATTGAAGTAAACTTAAACTTCCAATTAAAATCCCTAGTAAATAACAACAATGAATGATACCAAATTCATAAAAATTATTTGTTGGAAAACTTTCTAAAATTGTGGAATCTGATCCAATTGCAAGATTACTCAAAAATGGATAAATTGTAGTTTGTTCTGTAAAAGAAAGCAAAAATGTTAAAAGAAAAATCTTATATTTTGATAAATCTTCAAGAACCATTCTTCTTTCAGTATAACTATCCCACATGTATTTAACAATTAAGATAAAGCCTAAAAAATAACGGAATAAATCCAACGATAACCATGGAATCACTAAAAATCGAAATCCAAAAATAATACTTCCAATCCATACTATATTTCCTGCAATTGTTCCTAAACCAGAAATGAAACCTGCTTCTAATCCTTGCATGACAAAACGACGAAGCGTAATAATATGTGCAAGAGAAGTAGGCAAACACAAGAAAATACTATTTAATAAACCAATAATAAATTTTTCACTACAATAAATGAAAAAATTATTGTTTCCGTAAGAAATTGGGTTTTCAAAGAATGTTTGTGTATTTTTCAAATAGCCGTCAAATACTGAAATTTCAGAAATCATAGCCGAAGCTACATCTGGAATTAAAGTTGGAATAGACCATAATTTTTGGAACCATTGAAAGGTTAAAACATTTGTGAAAACTTCTTTTCCAGAAAGAATAATAAAGGTAAGTATAGACCCAAAATCATAATATGTTGTTATTTTCATATTTGGGTCTGTTTCAACAAATTTGTGAACAACTTCAACATAATCTTTTATTGAAGTCACTAAAGACATGAATGTAAACGTAAACATAATTTTTGCATTTTGCAATTGTTTTCTGCGCTTCATTTTACAGAAAATTGAAAAAAAGTGATTCTCATTAAGAGATTTCACAATTTTATGAGAAGAATTGAAAAAGTTCAAAATTTTTGATTTGAATTTCAAAACAGAACTTTTTTCTTTTTGATTGTTTTGTTTGAATATTTGGAAAGAGTTCGATCTTTTGTGTTCTTGCAATGAAGAAATTTTCAAATATTGAAATTGTAAAAAAAAAAAATTGAAAAATTAGTATGCAAAAAAATAAAGAAATTTTTCATTTGTATGAATTTGCAAAACTACTTGAACATGCAAAAATTTGTACAAAACATTTTCAATATTTTTTTCTCGAGTGTCTATTTTGTTTCTTACACAATCAAAACGAGAAAGAAGGAGAGATTTTTTTGAATTTTTGTCATTCTTATTTTTAGTTTTTTGTTTCTAAAAAGAAAAGAATTTTTCAAAATCTTTATTGGAAAATTTTTCTATAATCAAGATTCTTTATGCAACTGGTTTTTGATGTTCATTTTTGATTTGAAAACCAAAAAATCCGAAACTATTTTGTATTTTAGAATAATTTGTTTAGAATAATTTGTATTTTAGCATAAAAAAAACAAAAATGCAAAAAAAGTGTTTGTTTTTTGTCCGGTGGCTTTTTTGTTTTTCTTTAAACAAAGTTGTTTGTTTTTCTTTAAACAAAGTTGCTTTGCTTTTCTCTTCCTTTCTTTGTTTTTGTTTCAAAAACAAACGATCCCCAAGCTTGATCAGGATATTTTCTCAATCCTCTCAAACTCAAAACAGCACTTTTCTCAATCCTCTCAAAAGAACTCGAAACAGCAAACTTTCTTCGAAAAGTTTGTTTTGTGGAGGAAGCTTCTTCTGAGAAAAAGCTTTGCCCACGATTTGCTTTCTTCAATTCCGAGAGAAAAGAGAAAAGAGGAAAGAGAAAAGAGGAAAGAAAAAAGAGGAAAGAAAAAAGAGGAAAGAAAAAAGAGCAACAACCACGTATCCATTTTCAAGGCAAACCTTCTTGCTTTGTTTTTTGTTTCAGAATTTTGTGCTTTCGATGCTCTTTTTTTGTTTTCAATGAACAGAATCAAAAAAGAAAACAAATGCGAGTTGGAAGGTTTTCATTTTCAATGCACACTGGGGTTGCTTGTCGAGCAAACCTCTTTTCTCTCACAAAAACACAAAGATTTTTGCTCAAAAAAGGTTTGCATCCCTTTCCTCCAGCCTGTTTCACCAACCTTCGTTCCAGCCTGCTTTGCCTCCAAAGTCAAAGTCGACTGAAAGTGGTCAGGCCGATTGAAAGGGCTGGCATCGACCACTGCAAACGTGCTTGTTCGCTTTTCCAAAAACAGTTGTTTTTGTGAACAGTCGTCACCAGAAAAACACACATACATCCCCAAACTCATATCTGCTTCACATCCACTCCAACTGCTCCACCTACCTACAATGAAAAATGAGAAACGGGTGTCTCTCCTGTCTGAATGCGCAAAAACGTCAATTCGGGGGTTTTCACCCAACCTTCGATCGACTTCAGAGACTGAAACACTGGAAAAGGCCAAAGGCTCTGAAGCCCACCCTTCCTTTGCCTATAGCCAGGTTGAAGCTGGCTGAAAAAAAGCAATCGAAACAATACATAATACACGGAGAGAGAGGGATTCGAACCCTCGGTACGAAGGAATATCGTACAACGGATTAGCAATCAGCCGCTTTCGACCACTCAGCCATCTCTCCATTTGAGCTCTTTTTTTCTTTCATGGTTTTCGAGCAATTTATGTGCTTTCTTTTAGCAAAAGTTTTGCTGACTTGGTCGAAGCAAAGCAAGTATGCTCTTCGGGAGAAGCACCCATGATTTTGGCATGACCAGTCAGGGAGACTTGGTTGGAAATGTTTGCTTTGTTTCTAAAGATGGTTCCTTCCCGGATGGGTTGCTTTGCTCACATCCTGTCCTGTTAGGCACAAACACCGTGCCAGCTTGTAGAAACCAGCACGTTTCAACGAACCCGAACCTGTGGTACAACCTCCTTGCAATCGGCTTGCCTCCCTTTTGGTGTGGTCTCTTTCAGAGGCGCGGCAGGACGAAGGCGACAAAGGCGACGAAGACCAAAGGTTGGGTTCACCACTTCACAGAGAAGCGAAAGAAAAAGAAAAAAGATCACCCTGGCACTAAGTTAAATTTTCCTGCTAGACTTCCAACAAGTATGTCAACTTCTTCAGAGTTTCACAGCCAAGTTCGGGATGGATTGGCGTGGTTCCACTGAAGCATAGAGCACCAGAGTATCAGCGGAGCAAAGCTCCGGAGAATTCTTAAAAAAATAGGTCAAAATCAATTAGCCTTTAGTATATCTCAGCTGAAACCATTACTAGCCTTACACTTGATACCTATACGACAGCTTCTCTTGCTGCGGCCTGATGGAGAATACTCATCTTGGTCTGGACTTCGTACTTAGATGCATTCAGTACTTATTCACTCCATGCGTGGCTACCCTGCGTTTACTTTTGGAAAAATAACAGGTACACCATTGGCATGTTCACTACAGGTCCTCTCGTACTATGAGTGACTGACCTCAATATTCTAACGCTAATACCGGATATGGACCGAACTGTCTTACGCATGCATTACCTTTTTTGGTAATTTTCTCCTCCATTTTCATGGAGGCATGGACTATGTCTTCATCTTTGAAATTTTGGATCTCAAAGAGTTGGCGTATTATAAAATCTTTCACACAAGATCTTATCCCAGCAATTCAATCAAAGAATTGCTGAAGTCTCTACGGGGACGACAATATTTCTAGATTATCTTCAGCTCTTGGAGCTCTTTTGCTACAATTTCTGCAGTTATTTCTCTTTTTTTTGAATCATTTAACTGAGCCACATGGTCCGAAATACGACACAGTTCAATGAATAAGAGTACAGAATTTTTTGAAGAAGGTAATTGTTCAATTATTCGAAGAATAAGATTTGCTTGTTTTTTTTTCATACGAAGGAATGGAGAAAGTTGTTTCAAAAAAGAATAGACACATCTTGTTTCTGTTAAAACATAATCAGAAATATTTCCTCGATCACGAACGATTCCATATCCAATGATATTTCGTATATGTTCTAAGAAATGTCGTCTTTTTTTGAGTTGTGTGATTTGAACAGTGCATCGAATTTGAAACCTATACACATAGTCAGATCGACGAACAATTTGTGCAACAATACTCCCATCACCATCGATGAGACCAGCTAAATAAATAAGATCATCTCTGTTCATATTTTTCATAAGTGTTTGAAAATTTCTATTTACTGAATTCTAAGAAAATTTATGGAACCAAAATATTGAAGTCTTCCCTCGGCGTTGCCATCTATAGCAGTTCGACTATAGGAAGGTTTCACCGATATAAGCCAATACTCTATCTATATCACTACAGATAAACGCAGTATTGTTTACGTTCTGAACCCAGCTCACGTACCACTTTAATGGGCGAACAGCCCAACCCTTGGGACCTACTACAGCCCCAGGATGTGATGAGCCGACATCGAGGTGCCAAACCTTCTCGTCGATGTGAACTCTTGGAGAAGATCAGCCTGTTCAATGTGTTTTGAACTTTCCAAAAAGGAAAATCCACTGCTTTGTTTGGTTTTCTTCTCTTTTTTCTTCTCTTTTTTCTTCTCTTTTTTCTTCTCAAACTTCTCTTTTTTCTTCTCAAAAAAAAGAAACTTCTCAAAAAAAAAGAAACTTCTCAAAAAAAAAGAAAACCAAACAGCCACTTTGATTTCCATCAAAGCTCAGACTCTGTCATATCCTTTTTTTTTGCTCGAATTTTCTTCAAATTTCATGCAAAACGAAGGCTGCCAACGTATTCGAGAAAAAGAAACCAAAACTCGAGTGAGTCTCTATTGATTCTCTTTGTATTAGTCGTTGAATGCTCAAAACTTGTTCATTTTGATACACTGCAAATTTGCTAAAAAAGCTGTTTTTGCAAGAAGTTGGCAAATTTCAAAACTCTTTTTTGAATTTTTTCAAATTCACGGGACAACAAGTCTATCCCTAGAGTAACTTTTATTCGTTGAGCGACGGCCCTTCCACACGGCACCGTCGGATCACTAAGGCCAGCTTTCGCTCCTGCTCGACTTGTAGGTCTTGCAGTCAAGCTCCCTTTTGCCTTTACACTCGTTGTCTGATTTCCGTCCAGACTGAGGGAACCTTTGCGCGCCTCAGTTACCCTTTATGAGGCTTCCGCCCCAGAAAAACTGCCCACCTGAAACTGTCAAGTGTCCTGATTCAAGGATCACCATTAGGATTCTAGCCTCTCCAGAGTGGTCTCTCACTGATGGCTCCAACTTCCCCGGAAGGAAATCTTCATAGCCTCCCACCTAGACTGCGCAAGAAAAGCCCGAACCCAATTCCAGGATACAGTCAAGCTTCATAGGGTCTTTCTGTCCAAGTATTAGTAGTCCGCATCTTCACGGACAAGTCTATTTCACCGAGTCTCTCTCCGAGACAGCGTTCTGATCATTACGCCTTTCGTGCAGGTCGAAACTTACTCGACAATGAATTTCGCTACCTTAGGACCGTCATAGTTACGGCCGCCGTTCACCGGGGCTTCGGTCGTCAGCTTTGAATTCGAAAACTCGAACCAACTTCCTTGACCTTCCGGCACTGGGCAGGCGTCAGCCCCCATATATTGTCTTACGACTTTGCGGAGACCTGTGTTTTTGATAAACAGTTGCCAGAACCGGTTCGCTGCGACCCTTCTTCAAGGGCGCCCCTTCTTCCGAAGTTACGGGGCGAGTTTGCCGAGTTCCTTAGAGAGAGTTCTCTCGCGCCCCTTGGTATTCTCTACCAACCTACCTGTGTCGGTTTCAGGTACAGGGAATTTTTGTGTTTTTCGAAGATTGCTCCTCGAGGTGTACGAGCTTTTCTTGGAAGTAGAACATCATTGGCGCTTATCGAGACAAGTCTCGAAAGCGGGATCACGCCTCAGCTCAAGATTCGTTTTTTTTCGACCTTTCGTCGCCTTGAACGCTTCCACTGCAATCCATAAACAGACCCAATTTAGCTTTCTTCGTCCCTCAAACCCACAAAAATTCGTACAGGAATATTAACCTGTTTGCCATCGACTACGCCGCTCGGCCTCGCCTTAGGTCCTGACTCACCCCCCATGGACGAACCTTGTAGAGGAACCCTTAGGTTTTCGGGGCATTGGATTCTCACCAATGTTTTCGTTACTCAAGCCGACCAAGAATGTTTATGGTCACAAATTTCGACGAGAGGTTCGCTTTCTTTTTTTTCTGTTCATTGAAAAAAACTTTTCATTGAAAAAAAAACGAGAAGGAATACGTTCGAAATTCCCACTTTCTTTAAGTTTCCTTAAAGTTCAGGCTATGTCATAAAAGGTGATTTCACCATTTTCGGGCACTTATTCAGCGTCTGCCTCCTCCTGGAAGAGGCAAGCCTCTAGTCGTTGATCGCTTTTACTCAATGTAAACTACGATGCAAGTAAACAAAATCAATGACGATCAGTTGTGCTTGCAATTCACCCGTTTTATTGAGAACAATTGGCTCATTCTCACTTCCGCACTGTCCACCAAAACTTACGTTGAAGCTTCACCCAATGCAGAACGCTCCCCTACCGATTTGTTTTCGCTTCTTTCCTTGCACAACTGTTTTGCAAAAATTCTTTGCAAACCACACTTTTGCCTACAAAGTAAGCTTCAGCGCTGGTCTTTTTTTTCATTGAAAAAAAACTTCTGTTCATTGAAAAAAAAAAAGAAGAAATGGCGATCAAATCTCATAGCTTCGGCAGGCTGCTTAGTCCCGGCCATTGTCGGCGCAAGAACGCTTTACCAGTGAGCTATTACGCACTCTTTCAAGGAATAGCTGCTTCTAAGCGAACCTCCTGGTTGTTTCAGCATTCTCACATCCTTTTCCACTTAGCAGCCATTTAGGGGCCTTAGCTGATGATCTGGGCTGTTTCCCTCTTGACAATGGAACTTATCTCCCACTGTCTCACTGGCTCACGGAATCCATTGCCTAATATTCGGAGTTTGCCACGACTTGGTACCGCTTTCGCAGCCCGCACCGAAACAGTCGCTCTACCCTTAGACAGGACATCGTCGCCGCTGCGCCTCAACGCATTTCGGGGAGATCCAGCTAGCTCTGAATTCGATTGGAATTTCACCCCTAATCACAGCTCATCCGCCGATTTTTCAACATCGGTCGGTTCGGTCCTCCACTTGGTGTTACCCAAGCTTCAACCTGGCCATGATTAGATCATCCAGGTTCGGGTCCATAAGAAGTGACTTTGTCGCCCTATTCAGACTCGCTTTCGCTTGGGCTCCGGATACAACTCCTTAACCCTGCCACTTCCTATAAGTCGCCGGCTCATTCTTCAACAGGCACGCGGTCAGGTCTCTATCACCTCCCACTGCTTGTCAGCTTACGGTTTCATGTTCTTTTTCACTCCCCTACGGGGGTTCTATTTCACCTTTCCATCGCTGTACTTCTTCACTATCGGTCACTCAGGAGTATTTAGCCTTACGAGGTGGTCCTCGCAGATTCACACGGGATTCCACGTGCCCCATGCTACTCGGGATTTTCCAAAATTCAAAGGTTTTGACTACTGGACTTTCACCATCTTTGGTGCAGGATTCAGCTGCTTCGTCTCTTGACCTGTTTCAAAAATCGCTCAAACCCAAAGGTTTGCCGATTTTTGTGCGTTCTTTTGTTTTTTTTTGAAAAAAACAAAACAAAGAATTCACAAAAACGCACAAAAAGTTGCAAATGCAAATTTGCAACAAACTGGATTCCCACAACCCCACTTGCGCGAAGCACAGTGGTTTAGGCTGTTCCCATTTCGCTCGCCGCTACTTTGGGAATCGCTTTTG